ATGTCAACTTATCAATCACAACTAAATCCTATTTATCAATTTGTAACTCGTTGATTCTTTTCCACAAATCACAAGGATATTGGAACTTTGTACTTACTATTTGGAGCAATATCAGGAGTTGCGGGTACTGCTTTGTCTTTATATATTCGAATAACATTAGCTCAGCCTAATGGTAGCTTTTTAGAATATAACCACCATTTGTACAATGTTATTGTTACAGGCCATGCTATATTAATGATTTTTTTTATGGTAATGCCAACGCTAATCGGAGGCTTTGGGAATTGGTTTGTTCGTGCGAATTCGTTAAATTAAATTGAAGAATTATTTGGAAAAATACTAGTTTAGGGAGTAAACTAAAGCCGATGAACTTACCCAAAAAACCCGAACAAAAAAGAATGTTGGAAAAGAGAAATCTTAAGGGAAACAAAGCATGTTCATTAAAGGGTAAGATTTTTTTAAATAATCTGCTCAAGGCGAAGAAACATGGGTTAGGCTAGGAAGCCAAATTGAGTTTTTAGTGAGTTAAGTAACCAGTGCTTTAGGATCTATCATCTATGTAACATTTTGACTTGGAAATGGTTCGAATTCAAAATCAACTCCTAAAATGTTAAACTCGTATAGTTTAATAGTCTAATTTACGACTATTTAAGTTCTAATACTAAACGAACCACAACCCACAATTTTCTACTATTCAATTTACTAAAGGAATATGGCTCACTAAAACCTGTCCTAGTAGGAGTAAAGTGAGAGGAGGTTTCATCAGGAAACCAGCTGGAATATCTTTGTTTAAAGTCTGATTTCTTAATGAGGAATTAAAAATAAAATAAAAACAAAGACAGAGTAAGTTTGAAAGCGATGACAAAAAAAATCCTGAAAGAATATATAACAATCCAGCAAGGATAATATGGGAATCAAAAATAATTATGACTGCTTACTAAAACTTAAGAAAAGGAGTCACAACTAAGGGCACGTTAGGCCAAACACACAAAGGTTTTGATTTAGAAATTGTGAACAGATTGAATAATTATTTTGAAAAAGGTAATTAGTAAAGAACTGTTATTACATGCGAAGAAATTATAAAATCTGGAAAAAATTTGAGATCTCTGAATATACTGAATTTTCAAGGCAAAATAACACAAAATTATATTTACTAGCCCCGTTTTATATTTAACAAATCGATTAAACAAAATTTAGCATGAACTCGTAATAAAGAAAAACTCCTAATAACGAATTTATAAAAAAATTAGAGTAGCATTATGTTTTATATACTTATATTTTCAGTGGAGAGCTGTATACAGTTAACAGCTGTACGTACAGTTCGGGAACTGGTAGTTGATTGTGAGATTGGCTATCAAGTTTTACCTTTAATGATTGGTGCGCCAGATATGGCATTCCCAAGAATGAACAATATTAGTTTTTGGTTATTACCGCCTTCATTATTATTGTTGTTCGCGTCTATGTTGACCGAAGCTGGTGTAGGTACCGGGTGAACTATTTATCCACCGTTGTCTAGTGCAACAGCTCACTCTGGAGGTTCTGTAGATTTAGCAATATTTAGTCTACATTTATCTGGTGCATCTTCTATTTTAGGTGCAATTAACTTTATTTGTACTATTTTTAATATGAGGGTAAAAAGCCTATCTTTCCACAATCTTCCTTTATTTGTATGATCTGTTTTAATTACAGCATTTTTATTATTGTTGTCTTTGCCTGTACTGGCAGGAGCAATCACAATGGGGCGGCATTTTACCACTAATTTCCTGAAACATTACTTGCAGAATGTAAGACACATTATTACCTCGTGAGTCGTATGAAATATTTGTCTCATTTTACTCGTAACAGCTGATGGTAGTAATGTCAATTTAGCTATGGATAGGTTAACAAACTTGGTACAGTCTTTATATCTGAATGATTGCCAGTCCAAAAAAAAAGTAATTTTAATTGATATTCGAATTCAAGATACCGCATTACGTTATTTTGAATTACTGCACGGATTTATAAATTCTCAAAGAGAGGATACTTTGATTTTAATCAAATCGAGTGATAGACTGCAAGATTCTAAGGTTAATTAATAAATATAAACATGATTAAAGTTTATTTAAAAGGAATTATTGGAAATGTGTGTATAGGTCGAAAAGCTGTTAACAAATCTGCAAGATCTAGAAGCGAGTCTATAGTAGTAAAAAACCTCAATTATCAATTTAATTTTGATGTGTTGAATTCTTTTTGCGAAGAGGTTCAGTTGTTGCGAGTTAAAAAAGAAGCAAAGACTTTTCTTAGGTTTTACAGGAAAAAGTTATTGAAAGGTCCACGAAAAATACATAAAATATTCGCCATCGATCATTTCACGAAAGTTATTGCTATGTATAATAATGTTACCAGTGAGGCGCAATATATCAAAAAGTTACCTACAAGGATGTGGTTTTTTGTACGTGACCCGTGTTTCTTATTGTTGATGTATTCAGCAATCTTAAAAGATAAAGCGTTTCTCCAAGCTAACGGGTCTGTTAAGAACATAACATTTGGAGAAATATTTAAAATCACACAAAAACTTTGGTCTGGTAAAGAGCATCCTTTTTTGTGAGATTTAATTGTGCAAAAAGCTTTACAAATATTTGTTTTCTCCGTTGTTGATTGTAGTTTTCCTTTGAGTTCAACCTATGGTTTCAAATCAAATGCTAGTTGCCACTCTGCGCTAAAATCAATTTCTCGGGTAGGAAATCGTACAACTTGATTTATTCAGTTAGATTTAGTTAGAATTTTAAAACGTGTTAATTATAAACTTTTGGTTAGTAAGATTAATATTGAGATAAAAGATTCTGAGTTTATACATTTCCCAGATAAACTATTAAAATCATGTTTTATTGATATTTCTCGGTTTGATCAGAAAAAATTCGAAAATAACAAAAACGTTTTAAGTAATTATATTTTCAGTTCTTTGTTTACTGGTATATTTTTGCATCGATTTGATGTTTGAGTTGAAAAATGGTTAATCCGTAACTTCAAGGTTTTTAGGTCAACTGAAAAAAACTTTGAATATGATGATAAGATAAATTATTACGTTGTTAATAAGTGACAAAAAACTTTATCAAATCTTAAACGGGTTGCTTCTAGTGTTGCCCCTACAAAAATTTGTAAAGCTTTCCATGAGATCTATAAGCAACAAAGCATCCAGAATAGCATTAAATATTATGTTAAAAAACAAAACCATAAAAAGTTATGGTATTTACGTCATGTTGATGATATTTTATTTGGCCTTACTAGTTCCAAAAGTGATGTTCTGGATACGTGTGAAAAAATAAAAATTGTTTTAGATAAAGAATTAAAAACAGTAATATACCCAAAAGATTTTAGTATCCACCATCATTCTGGTGGGGTATTATTTTTGGGGTATCATTTATTTGGTAAGTATAATCAAAAATCTCAGTTTAGTAATAAACATTTTCGTCTGAGTAATAGAGTAAAATTTACTATACCAATAAATATACTTATTGAAAAATACATAAAAAAAGGATTTTTACGTAAAAGTAATAAGGGTAAGAAATTAAAATATGTTGCTAGACGGATAAACAAGTATATTTTTGGGTTAAGTGACAGTAGAGTTGTCAGTGTCTTTAATTCTATCCTAAAAGATTTAGCAAATTATTACAAGTGAGCTATTTTTCCATCTGTCCTTAATGAACTGTACACACTTTTGAGACGATCGTGTGCTCTTACATTAGCTCATAAGCATAAAATGGTGACGACTAGATCAGCTTTTTTGATGTGAGGGAAGGATTTAACTATTGATTACAAACTTTTTAATAAAAAAAAAGAAATAGTTAATAAATCAGTTTTTTTCGACATCCCCAACTTAATGTTAAGAAGATGAAAACTTAAAAACCTGACTCCTTTTTTTAAAAAGACGTCTGCTCGTTTTTTCTGTTCCCAGTTAGTCATTTTTAACAAGACGTCAAATGTATTCATTTCAAGAAAAAAGCTGGGTTTATTTTGTGTAAACAAACTTTTTACTTCATCTTAGAAATACTCCTTATTTTGCAACGGAGCGCGTAGTGCTGAGAAACTAGCTCGCTACGTGCGGAATACAGCTTGACTTACAATGTCATTCAAAGTATTATTTGTTAACTGATAGAAATTTTAATACAACTTTTTTCGATCCTGCAGGTGGAGGTGACCCTGTACTATTCCAACATCTTTTCTGGTTTTTTGGACATCCAGAAGTGTATATTTGTGCGTCGTTTCGTTGTTTATTCGAGTTTATTTTCTCATAAACTCCTTGTTTTTTCAATATGAAAGGTTTAATGGTCAAATCAAATCTTAAAGCGCACGTCTTTGAGCATAACCTAAAGGTTAAGGTTAGAAGCAGAAGTGCGAAGTCAGCAAAGAGTTCCCATTTAGCCTCAAGAAAGCTGGACTAGCTAGAATTACTATGTGCAAGTTAAAAAAGTCGTTACATGACAACTTTCTACTGATCGATGTGTTTTTTCATAAGGGTAATAACACATAGGCATGAGAATAACTATTCAGAATGTGTTGGGAGTTTAGAACCATCCATGCCAATCATTTTGATACTATAAATTTTTATCAAAAAAAACCATGCGACGCGCTAAAGTAGTTAATCACGAGATGAACGAGAACTCGAGAACACCCTAAGACATTCAGTGGTTAAGGGTACGGAGCTATTATAGTAAGCATTAATTGTTGAAGAGTTGCAAGCATTCGAATATTTTAACTTTCATTACTGAGTACTAAAATAATGATTTAAAAAAATTCATAGAGGTACATAAAATCGATGTGTGATAAGCCTTTTTCATTTTGTAAATAGTTGTTTTTTATATTAAATGAGTTTCTTCGTTGAAATATCATCATTATCAAATTTACTTTTTTTTTATTCGTTTGTTGGCGAGCCTTATGATAGGAAATTATCCTGTAAGGTTCTGAGGGCAGTTAAGACTTTTTATTAGAATGTTTTCAAACCTTTAAATAAAAATCAAATGAATATTATAAATTGTTTGTTTGCTATCTGATCTGACCCCTACTAATTTTACCGGGTTTTGGAATTATTAGTCATATTGTGGTTAGTGCTGCAAAAAAACCTATATTTGGCTACCTTGGTATGGTGTATGGTGCGCCGTTGCGTTTGTTTTTTCCGTTACGTGTTTTAGTCAAATACGTGTGAATTTGTTCTTTTCAAAAAAAGTCACAAGTTTTCTCAGGGGGATAGCTAATAAAAGTTATGGACAAGCACTGAGTGATATCAGAATGAGACTAAATATAGAAAAGTCAAAACGATCCGAAACGATTTTACGTAAGGTCACGATAAGAAACTTGATACGTTTAGTGAAAGGTTACATCTTAGATTATTTATGTAGATATACATTCAAATTACTAATCATTAGAGTCGTGCATACAAGGCTTTAATTAAAAGAAGGTTAGGTTAACACTTTGGAAGGAAGTGTAAAGAACGCAAGGACCTAAATGTAAGGGACTTAAAAATCGGAGAAATTTAAGAACTACGGGATTTAACTTTCATTTTTGTTGCCATGGAAGGAAACGGAACGTTCATAGTACTTCAGGTATTAAGGAAAGAATGTAGACAATTTGTTAATGGTCCTCGTATTGCAAAAACTTTTTTGAAGAATTTCTATTAACTATTTCATTGGAAATTTGATAATACATGTACGACTAATCTATATGTTGTGTGAGGTGTCTACTTTTTTCTTCAAGAGGTTTATCATATCTAAGACATTTTAATTAAAATACAAAATTGCAATATTATAAATAAAAATTTTTGTTTGTTGAAAAGCTGTATGACGGAAAACTGTCACGTACAGTTTGGGGAGCAAAGTATGCGACATAGATACTTTGACTTCTACCTATGTTTTCTATAGGCGTTTTAGGTTTTATCGTGTGAGCTCACCACATGTTTACGGTAGGTTTAGATATCGATACTAGAGCTTATTTCACAGCAGCAACCATGATCATCGCTATTCCAACTGGAATTAAAATATTTAGTTGACTTGCGACATTATGGGGAGGGTCTATCGATTTAAGAACACCTGCACTTTTTGCTATTGGTTTTATTTTTTTATTTACCGTAGGTGGTGTGACTGGAGTTGTTCTTGCTAATTCAGGTATAGATATAGCTTTACATGATACTTACTATGTTGTTGCTCATTTTCATTATGGTGCGCCGTTTCACACTGTTTTTGCTTATTTTATCTGTGGATAAAATCTACAAAGCTCAAATCTAAAGGTCATTTAGACATTTTGTAGTAAAACATGACACTGACTACCTTCAAAAGGCTAACTTTAAAAGGAAGCACAGCATTTGTTAAAAGGCATTATAAGATTGCAAAATCGAGAGTGAATGCCCTGTTAAAGGTTATTACGATTAGATTGGCGAATTTCAGTGGCAACTTTCTAAATTTGTAAGTACGGTTTCAATGTAAGAAATTACATAATTTTTCTTATTTCAAACGAGCTGATTCAATTGATTATAAAGAGTATGTTCAGAAAAGAAAAGTCTAAAATAACCACGGGACAAAAACAAATGGAATTCGGGATGATCTAACATTTAATAAAATAAAAAAGAGATTACGGATAGCTTGTAGTACTGATTTATTTAACAGAAAGAAGCTAAGCTATATTTTTATTAGTTCAATTAAAAAGTATAGTTTTTATCCATTTGATAAAATACGCTGTAGAATTATTTAATTAATTGAATTCTTAATTTAATATTAATGTAGGAAAAAGCTGTATGCAACAAAACTGGCATGTACAGTTTAGTGTCGACTTATTAATAAGTAAGTTAGGCTACTATTGTCAATGGGCGCTGTTTTTTCTATGCTTGGAGGACTTTATTTCTGGTTTGAAAAAATTACTGGTGTTTGTTACGCTGAAATACTAGGAAAAATTCATTTTTGAAGTTTTTTCATTGGAGTAAATTTGACTTTTTTTCCAATGCATTTCTTAGGTGTTGCGGGTATGCCAAGACGAATTCCAGGAGAACATCCCATTTTTACTTTTATTAGTAACGATTATGATAAACACTTTGTAAAAACCGACAGTCCTAATTTAAAATTAAATTTTTATAACTTTATTGATAGGCTTTTAAAAATGAACAAGTTCACGTTCAGCAAAGGTAAATTTTTTGGTCAATGCACAAACATTGGTTATGATCTGCTATACGCACGTTTTTCTGCCATTACGTATTCTGGTACTCGTAGTGGTGTTGTCGGTCGATTAGTGAATTTCAAAACGCATGTAAGCCAATGTCCGAAAAAAGGCAGGTTCTTATTGAATATTGCTGATGGGGGAATACCATCTTACAAATTTTTAAATCGGAAAATGGGTAGAACATTTATTCAGTCTAGTGGTTTTTTTAACAATAAAACCAATTTTTATAGTACTTTTACTCATGATTCTACTTATAAAGAACTAGCGAAACAAAAATGTGGGGATCAATTTAAAACAGTATATATATGGCACAAAGCTTTGATACTGTTTGATACGAAAGTTCAATTATATTATCAGTATAAAAAAACTTTTCAACCTTTTTTATCTAAATTAGATTTAATACAAGAGACGAATCGTTTAACGTTAAATTATTTCTGATTAATTTCAAAACACGTCAAAGAGCATCGAAATTTATTATTTGGTGATAAAATTATATTTTCGAATATTCCTCCCAAACTTGAAAACTTACAGTCTTTGTTCATTGATTCTTGTGTTTCACGTTATTATGCCACACGAAAAATTCAAGACTCTCCTGGATGTTTTAGTGCTGGAGTAAACAATATCGCTTTTCTAAAAGTCGAAAGTGAACTTATTCGGTATCGCGAGTCGATGTTAATAGGAACAAGGTATAGCATATCTGGTAAAAACAATCGAGTGAAAAAAGATTTACCATTTAAAGCCCGATTTATTAAAAAAGTTAAAGAAAAAATTAAAGACCAGGTAATTAAAGCAAATCTAAAACTAGAAACACAACTCTATGGAGAATGTGATCCTAAAACATATTATACAAACTACAAAGGTGATAGAGCAAAGCGTATATTAGTTGTAAAACGCACTAGTGCGAAAAAACGCCTTTTAAGTGTTTTTACTTTACAAGATCGTGTGTTACAAACGATTATTCAGACAGCGTTACACCCTATTCTTGAATATCAATCAGATTTTTACAGTTTTGGTTTTCGACCTAAAAGGTCGGCTATTAATGCTGTTGTTTTACTTATAGAACGTTTAGAATCCCAAGGAAAATTAAAGAAAGTAAACGAGTTATTGTTCGTAAAAGTTTCAAAAAAAAAATATCACTCTTTCAAAGGGTGCCGTTTTCACAAAAAAAAGGTTTTAAAAAATGAAAGGATTAGTAAAAAAGGGCAAAAACTTTTTTATAACTATTACCTTTGCAAATATAATAGGCCAGCAAAAGATTTGAAAGCAAAATATCTTCCGTTCTTATTTTTTTCAAACTATTATATCATTAATATAGATATATGAAGGTGTTTTGAGAATATCAATTACCAAATAGTTATTGAAAAGTACCCTCTTTGCAACAAATACCGTTTTTTTCTAAAAGTATGGTTAAAAATTGCTACTCATAATTTTAGTACTTGGAAACACAAAGCGTCTGTTATTGAAGACCATGTTAACTTCAGCACGTTTCAGAGCTTTATTCTGAGCTCAGGCTTAATTAATTGTGTTTTGGACGAGTTAGAAAAATTCATTAAATTTATTTACAAACCGTTTAAAGCAAACAAATATAGACGCTCTGATAAAGATTTGATTACCATTTTAAAATGTAAAAAAAATTTTAAGAAAATCGAAACAGATGTACCTATCCGATTCGTTTTTGCACGGTCTGTTGATGATATTATAATAATAGGTAAACATAATTTAGATACTTTTCCTAAAGTGATAGACGCATTAACAAATGAATTAAGAACGAAAAGATTGAGAATTAAAAACAAAAAAGATTTTAGTTTTTGATTGAAACCTAATATATCTTTTGACTTCTTGGGGTTTCGCTTTATTTCTACAACTTTTAAGAGTGACAAGCTAAATAGAAAAAAATACAGGGTAAGTAACAATTACGGTTTGTGTAACGTAGTTTATAATAGAATTTTCATAAAAAATCTAAGTGTGTTTCTTAGTTCTAAATCTTTTCAAGGGTGTTGTTATAGAATTCGAAATATATTAACTCGGTTAAATTCTTTGTTACCTGTTAATGAACTTATCCAACGTTATAATAAAAGTCTTCGTAGGATAGTTAACTATTTTGGGATCACTTGAACAACGCGCATTCAATTACGTTATCTAGATTTTTTAGGGTTTAGGTGATTTCGCCGTTTACTACTCCAAAAGTTTGCATCGACACCGGGTGTTCGGGGTAAAGTAACTAAAATATATTATACAAAAGATTGGCGAGTGCACATTAATAAAAAGATACAAATTAAAACTAACGACCTAAAGACATTTATTAATGTTCGCCGTGCTTATAGCTTATTGCATTCGAATATTTATTTAGATCTGTTCAAAACTCAATAATTATATAGTATGACTATCTTAGAAAAACTTTTTTTTGATAGTTTTCTTGGTATTTTTCCCTTGAGTGCATTGTTTAGAATTAATAAGTTTTTATGGCTAAACAAAACCTAAATTTCGTTACTCAGTTTTTGAGTTTATATAAGAAAAAAAATTTTCAAGATTCCTGGGAGCTGTAGTCTCAGTGATGGGTTTATACAGTTCTGGGCACGGATATTGCGATGTGATGTCTAGTGCACTACTATCCTGATGCATTTTTTATATTTAACAAAGTTGCATCTTGAGGGTCATATGTATCTGCAGTATCTTCATTATTCTTCTTTTATGTAGTATTTGATGCTTTTTCGACGGGCAAGAAGTCTAAATGCTGATAAAACTTTATAACATATAAAGTTTTCTTTATTATCCTAGTTTTATTTACTCAATACTGATAATAGGTAATTTTACGTGGTAATATAAGACAAATACTGTAACAGTGCTTTGAATACTAAATTATCTAACTCAGACGCCAATAGGGTAATCTTATTTCGTAGTTTCTAGTTTTGTTGTCTTTTATACGTGATTACATGAAAGATTGATCGGCTATGTGTACAATTATATTAAAATCCCTTATACTTTAAACAAGTAAGTACTGACTTGTCTTTATCTCCGTTTTTAGTAATGAGTAGGCTAATGGAAATGAATCCGTTACATTCAAATTAGCAATATCTCAGCACAATTTACGGCAGTTATCAAGTTTTATGATTTTGACACTTGTTAAGTTCTCTTCCTTTTTTATTTTATAGTCATCTTATATTAACAAAGATGAATTAATAGTAGAAAAAAAGTTTTAAAACTTTTTACTCTTCAATTACTACTAAAAAAATGATTTTTATAATACAATGTGATAGCCCAGCGCTTTGGCAAACTTATTTATCTGATCCTGCAAGTATCACTATGGAAGGTATTTTAATTTTTAATAAACATTTATTATTTTTGTTAACCGTAATCGTTATATTTGTTGCTTGATTATTGCTTTACACAATTTATTATTTTGTAGAGTACAATAATAAATTTAGTTCTAAATTTGTTCATTCAAAAGAATTAGAAATTGTTTGAACTTCTATTCCAGCTTTAATACTTCTAATTTTGTCTACTCCTTCTTTCACTCTATTGTATGCAATGGATGAAATTTCAGAACCAGAGTTAACTTTAAAAATTTTAGGTCACCAATGGTTTTGAAGTTATGAAATTTCAGAATTTAACTCTTGTCAAAAACAAGAACAAAGTTTGAAATATGTTTGCTATATGATGGCGTTAGATGGACTGCCTACTACTAAACAAGGGTATTTTAGATTGTTAGAAACTAACAAAAGGGTTATTTTACCAACAAATACACATTTGCGACTTTTAGTTAGTGCTGCTGATGTTTTACACAGTTGGACAGTACCATCATTTGGTTTAAAAGTTGATGCATGTCCTGGTCGATTAAACCAAGCGAATTTATTCATTAAACGTCTTGGAATTTTTTTTGGTCAATGCAGTGAGATTTGTGGTGTAAATCATGGTTTTATGCCTATTGTTATAGTTTCATTACCAACAATACAATTTCATCATTATATAATGACAAAATTAGAATTAAACTAAGATTTATTTTTTGTTATTGACTTATTAGATTAAATATCTATTTTAAATTATGTATTTTATATCAAATTTTTATTTTGAACATATTAGAAAATTTTATTCAATTGAGAGAACATTATTTCTTTATCCTCAAAGACCTTAGAGTAGAGATGAGTAACAATATTAAGAAATTTTACCCTGGTCAGTTTCAATATTTAAAAACAAAGCATAGCTGACACTTAGTAGACCCTAGCCCTTGACCGCTAGTTGCATCTTTAGGTGCATTTTTTATGACTCTAGGGACTGTGTTGTACATGAATAAGTTTTTGGGAGGTGGGCAACTTGCATTGATTGGTTTTTTCGTGCTATTGTATGTTATGTACACTTGGTGACGCGATATTGTTCGAGAAGCTACTTTTGAAGAACAGCATACAGCTCCTGTTCAAAGGGGTTTACGATTAGGAATGATTTTGTTTATTGTGTCAGAAATTATGTTTTTCTTCGCATTTTTTTGAGCATTTTTCCATTCTAGTTTGTCTCCTGTTTTTAATTTAGGGGGAGTATGGCCTCCAGAAGCCGTTCAAACAATTCAAACTTCAGGAATTCCTTTGACTAATACATTTTTCCTTCTAAGTTCTGGTGCAACTGTTACTTGAGCGCACCACGCAATAATAGTAAGAGCAAAAAAACAAGCTATTTTTGGGTTAATATTTACTATATTCTTAGCTACAATTTTTACTTTACTACAAGGTATGGAGTATGTTGAAGCGCCATTTAATATTAATGATAGTGTTTTTGGGTCTTGTTTTTATATGGCTACAGGTTTTCACGGTTTTCACGTATTTGTTGGTACTTGTTGTTTAATGGTGTCTTTTCTACGAATTGTTTATAACCATTTTACATCAACACATCATTTCGGTTTTGAGTCTGCAGCGTGATATTGACATTTTGTAGATGTTGTTTGACTATTTTTATTTATTACTGTTTATTGGTGAGGAGGAATCCACTAAATTATGTATATTTTAAGAAAAAAATTCAAATTATTAAAAATTATGTTATACACTCCTTTAGAACAGTTTCAAATTATTTCATTGTTTTCTATTAAATTGTTTTGTTTTGATTTTTCAATTACTAATTTAGCATTAGTAAATTTCATAGTAGTATTTTTTGTTGTTTTTGGTTTTTCTTGCATGGGTTGATCTAATGACAATAAAAAACACCCAAAAATTGAGTTTTATGTCGTACCTAGTGCATGACAAGTGTTAGTTGAAACAATATATGAGGTTTCATCGCAATTATTATTTGATAATATTAATAAAGAAGGAGAAAAATATTTTCCTTTTATTTCTTTAATTTTTATGTTTGTTTTATTAAGTAATTTAATTGGGTTAGTTCCTTATAGTTTTACAGCAACAAGCCACCTTATTATTACGTTTATTTTGTCTTTTTCTATTTTTATTGGTTTAAACATAATTTGTATTCAAACACACAAATTTCATATGTTTTCTTTGTTTCTTCCTGCTAATACTTCATTTGGTTTGGCTTTATTATTAGTTCCTATTGAACTTTTATCATATATTTTCAAACCTATTAGTTTAGGAGTTCGACTATTTGCAAACTTGATGGCTGGACATACATTGTTAAAAGTGATTGTAGGTTTTTCTTGAAGTATGTTGTTATTAGAAGATTTTTTAGCAGTTCTTCACGTTGTACCTTTATTAATTTTAGTATTATTAATGGGTTTAGAATTAGGAGTAGCTTTAATTCAAGCATATGTTTTTACCATTCTAACTTGTATTTACCTTAATGATGCCATTAATCTTCACTAATTTGGTTTTTCGGGTAATTATAGTTTAAGTCTATACCAATTTATGAATTCAACATATTATAATCAGAAGCTTAGTACTTTTGGCAAATTTTTAAATCTAATACGCTATTCAAGTGAATACGGTAAATCTAATTTTATGTCTTCTTTTGTTATTAAAACAATAAGATGAGGAAAAAATTATTTATTATCTATTTTAGATGGTCATTTAATCCATTACCCTAGCCCATTAAATTTAACATACGCTTGAAGTTTTGGATCTTCAGCAGGAATATGTTTAGTTATTCAAATTTTGTCCGGGATTTTTCTAGCCATGCACTATACTCCACATATTGATCTTGCATTTAGTAGTGTAGAGCATATCATGCGAGATGTAAATAATGGTTGATTAATACGTTATATTCATGCAAACGGTGCTTCAATGTTCTTCATCGTAGTGTATTGTCATATCTTTCGAGGTTTATATTATGGTTCTTATATGCAACCAAGACAATTACTTTGGTGTTCTGGTGTTCTTATATTTATCTTGATGATGGGTACTGCTTTCATGGGATACGTACTTCCTTGGGGCCAAATGAGTTTCTGGGGTGCTACTGTAATTACCAGTTTAGTAACTGCAGTTCCAATTGTTGGTCATTCCATTGTGGATTGATTGTGGGGAGGATTTACAGTAAATAACGCAACATTAAATAGATTTTTTAGTTTACATTTTTTTTTGCCATTTGTTATTGCAGCTTTAACTTTACTACATTTAGCGCTTTTACACAAAGACGGATCAAATAACCCATTAGGGATAGATAGCAAAGGGGATAAAATACCTTTTTACCCTTATTTTGTCATAAAAGATTTATTTGCATTTTTTTGTTTTCTAACTTTTTTTGGTGTTTTCGTCTTTTATTTCCCAAATACGCTTGGTCACCCTGATAATTACATACCAGCAGATCCTATGCAAACACCTGCTCATATTGTACCTGAGTGGTATTTTTTACCATTTTATGCAATTTTACGGTCTATTCCTGATAAGCTTGGTGGTGTAGCTGCAATGGGTGGTGCTCTTGTTGTTTTATTTTTAATTCCTTTCATAAATACGTCTGAAATTAGAAGTACGACTTTCAGACCTATTTTTAAAATTTTTTATTGGTTACTTGTTGCTGATTTCTTATTGCTAGGTTGAATTGGTCAAAAGCCTGTTAAAGACATTTATGTTGTGGTAGGCCAAGCTGGTACAGTATTTTATTTCTTATTTTTTGTTGTTTTAATTCCGGCAATAGGTACTTTAGAAGCTAAATTATTACTTATTAATAAAACAGAAACAAAAACACCTCTTTTTGCGAATTTGTAAAAAATTCAAAATTTTTCTTTTTAAATCGCAGTAAACTCGAACATCTAAACTTTTTGATTTTTAAGGGTCTCATCCGGTTTATTAATAAAGGATTTTAATAGGTAATTAACTCAAATGGTAGAGTATTTTGTTTATGACGAAAAAGTTAATAGTTCAAATCTATTATTATCTAATGACATTAAAAAAAAGAAGTTTGTTGAAAAAAATAAAAAATTTTACTATTAATTTTGGGCCTCAACACCCAGCAGCTCATGGTGTATTAAGGTTAGTTTTAGAACTTAACGGTGAAATAGTAAATCGCGCAGATCCTCATATAGGATTGTTACATAGAGGTACAGAAAAACTAATTGAATATAAAAATTATGTTCAAGCATTACCATATTTAGATCGTTTAGATTATGTATCTATGATGGCACAAGAGCATAGTTATTGCTTAGCAATTGAAAACCTTTTTAATTGTAAAATACCAAAACGTGCTCAATATATCCGAACACTTTTTGCAGAAATTACTAGAATTTTGAATCATTTGTTAGCAGTTGGCTGTCATGCTATGGATGTTGGTGCAATGACTCCATTTTTGTGGGCATTTGAAGAGCGAGAAAAATTAATGGAATTTTATGAGCGTGTTTCGGGGGCTCGTATGCATGCTGCTTATTTTAGACCTGGTGGGCTACAAGTTGATATTCCAAGAGGTTTACTAGATGATATTTTCATGTTTACTGAACAATTTATATTGAGGTTAACAGAAATGGAGGATATGTTGACAGAAAATAGAATTTGAAAACAACGATTAGTAGATATTGGTACCGTAACGGCAGATAGTGCTTGTCAGTGAGGTTTTAGTGGTGTTATGTTACGTGGTTCTGGAGTTGATTGAGATTTACGAAAGAGTCAGCCATATGAAGTTTATGATCAACTTAAATTCGATGTTCCTGTAGGCACAAATGGAGACTGTTATGACCGATATTTGATTCGAGTACTTGAAATGAAAGAATCATTAAAAATAATTGAACAATGTTTGAATTTAATACCAACAGGTTATGTTAAAACAAATGATTTAAAAATATCTCCTCCAACCAGAGTCGAGTTGAAACAATCCATGGAAGCATTAATTCACCATTTTAAAATGTATACTCAAGGAGTTTCCATTCCTGCTAGTGAGACTTATATTGGAACAGAAGCACCTAAAGGAGAGTTTGGTGTTTATTTAATTTCTGATAATACTAATAGACCTTACAGATGTAAAATTAAAGCACCAGGATTCAATCATTTGCAAGCTTTAGATTGTATGTCTAGAGGACATCTAATTGCTGATGTTGTTACGATTATAGGTACTCAAGATATTGTATTTGGTGAAGTTGATCGATAATTTATTAAAGTGTGTTCCAAATTAAAATCTTTTAAAATTTTACAAATTTTTCCAAATGGATCTGTTTATTTTGATTATTCAGCCTATTTAAAAACCTATAAACGGCATCATTTTTCAAAAACAAGCTTTTTTTTTAATTTGCTAAACAAAAAAAGCTCTTTTTTAACCAACTCTACTTTTTTTTATAAAAAATACTGTAATCAAATTGTTAAAAAATTAATAAATGAACTCACAATTAATCGTAAAAAATATTCAAAGTTTATCCAAAATATGTCCATTAGAAAAAATTCAACTTTATAGACAAGAGTTGGTAGTAGTAGTAAAATCACAGTTATTGTATGACATTTTAGTATTGTTTAAATACCATATATCTTATCAATTCACTCTTTTGACATGTATTACCGGCGTGGATTACCCTAACAACAGGTATAGATTTAAATTAGTTTATGAGTTATTAAGCATTCGTTATAATATTCGACTTAGAGTTAAAACATTTACACATGAATTGTTTGGTGTAGATTCTTGTAATCAGTTATATTTTACTGCTGGTTGATATGAGTGTGAAATTTGAGACATGTATGGTGTTTTCTTCAAAAACCACTCAAATTTAAAACGAATTTTAACAGATTACGGTTTTGAAGGGTACCCACTTCGAAAAGATTTTCCGTTAAGTGGCTTTGTTGAAATGAAATACAATGAAACAGAAAAAAGAGTAATAAATGAATCTATTGAATTATGCCAAGAGTATAGGGCATTCAAATTTTTGTCTCCTTGGTAATTATCTTAAATACACGTATATATGAAAAAAAAACTTCAAAAAGATATAAAACTTAGAAAACTTTTTAATCAACAAGAATTAAACCATATTATTCTAAAAAGTATAGTTAAAAATGAAAACTTATCTTTAATTCTAAAATGGAATGCAGTCTCAAAACTGTCCAATTTTTTAGGGGGCCAAAACAAGACACGGTTTGTCAATAGATGCGTTTTAACTAACGGTAAAGCTAAATTTAATCGAACTTTTAAAAAATTTTCAAGATTAAGTTTTTTATCGATAGCAAGATCCGGAAAAATTTCTGGGTTAAAAAAATCTTCTTGGTAATAAATTAAAATACAAATGATGTTATCTAATTTTTTTTCAATAAACTATTTCCACTCAAATGAGTCATTGTTTTATAACGAATATATTGTTATTGTAATTTTTTTGCTTGTTGCTACTATATTATCTGTTATTATAGTGTTTTTTTCTTACATTCTAGCAGTTCAGAAACCGGAAACAGAAAAGCTGTCAACTTATGAATGTGGTTTTGAGCCTTATGAAGATGCTCGTCACACTTTTGATGTTAAATTTTATTTGATAGCCATTTTATTTATAGTTTTTGACATTGAAACTATGTTTTTAATTCCTTGGACTAATGTATTAGCCCAATTAGATCTTGTTGGGTTTTGATCGATGCTAGATTTTATGTTTGAATTAGGTATTGGTTACGTGTATATTTATTGCGTTGGAGCTTTAGATATTAACTAAGTTTTAAAGTTTTTTATTATGAAGAATATTAAAAAACTGTTTCATGTTTCTTCATATGAGCCAGTTTATTTCAAACCCTGATATTTTAAGAAAGGTGACTGAGAGGTTTAAAGTGAAGGTCTGCTAAATCTTTGTATATTAATTAATGTACCGTGGGTTCGAATCCCATCCTTTCTTTCAATTCATTTGTAATTAAAAAATTTCTGGAATATAGCCAAGCTGGTAAGGCCTTCGTTTTTGGTACGAATATACAAAGGTTCGAACCCTTTTATTCCAATAATACGCTGAATTTTTTATAGCAAAAATAGAATAGAATCACCAAAATAAGTCTTTATCGTCTAGTGGTTAGGACACCGCCCTTTCACGGCGGTAACACGGGTTCAAATCCCGTTAAAGATAATAATTTACTTAGTTAAGTATTTATAGTGGCTTAATGGGTCTAAGGTTAAAGTTTAAAGTTTGTACTATTTAATCGCGAAATTTTTGAGCATTGAATCATTGTAGATGAATATTTAGTATTGAAGTCTTTACTGTCGACATAAAAATCGTTTAACCAAAACCTAAGTTGAGAATTATAATATTTTTTTCGTTTAGATTTAAAAGTATCAAAATTTAAATGACATTTATTAATTTTTTCAAAAAATTTAAAAGCTAAACTATTTAGATTAGATACCGCATAATATTGGAATCCTATATAATTTTTGAAATGAGAAACAGTGTTTGAATTATAAACTACTTTACTATTTTTCAAAGAATCTGTAATGTATAACATTTTTTTAGAATAAGAAAGGATTTTTCTTATTATCTGTCAATCGTTTTTTACTTGCCCTAATGGTGCAATTATTTTACTCATTTTATTAATATTTCCCTCAGTATTTATATAAGTTCCTGAAGTCTCAAATAACACAGTATTAGGTAATTGTAAATGATTGTTTAAGTTAAAATTTTTTCTCAATTTTGTAATTAATTTTGTATCTAAATGACTACTTTGCGTTATTAGTATTTTATTTTTGTGTTTATAATCATGAAAATAATTAAGCAGTTTTAAACTTAACAATTTTTTGATATTAGGTGTTGAAAATGAGTTATTAATGAAATAAATTCCAGTAGAATTTTCAAAATCTTTTTTATCTATTGTTTTGAAATTATTAAAATTTAGAAACCCAACATCATTTACAGTTGCGCTTAGAATATTTAATTGACTTTTACTTTTTGACTGCGAAAATACACTAATATATTTAAGCAAAGAATTTAACATATTTGTCAGGCAAAATGAATCTTGTCGCTTAAATAATTCTAAATTAGAAATTAAAACAGGGTTTAGGGAGTTAGAGAATTCTTGACAAAACAAACTGTTTCCTTCCGTTAAAGATTTTAAAGTTTTTAGATTACTAGTAATGTTTGTGTTAGCGAAAGTCAAATTTAACAAAGAACCCATTTGAATAATGTTAAAATTACCTTTTAAATATCTTGACCTTAGTTCTAAGTTTAATCGAGACCCTTCATAACGAGGGTTTATGCCAATTAATAAGCATGTATTTGATGTTAAAATTTTTGAACTATTTAAATCTGAACTTAATAAATAATTATTTTCTAAATCAATATTTAAATTTTGTGCCTCAGATTGTCTAAGTTTAAAAAATGAATACTTATGTGTTAAAACATTTAATAAATTTAAAACCTCTAAACTTATGGTTTTAGTCAAACATATCGTTATTTGATGTGGTTGGTAAAAATGTTTCAATAGTTGATTTTGGAAATATAGTGTACAAAAAAGTTCTTTGAATATTTTTTGTCATGATAAATTAATAACTGATTTGTTAGCATTATCATCAAGTACGCTACAAATTATTTTCTCTGGAGAAAATAACCCATCAAACGAAAATCGAGTTTTATCAGAAATCCAATTTGTTTTATTGTTGTTTTTATCGTAACCTGGTAAAACCTTTATTATACTGTTATTTTTAATAAATAACAATATAGGTGTACCGAAACTGTCTGAAAAGTCAATAGAAGCAACGTTTTTTAGTTCTCAACTTCTATTGACAAAAGGATAAGGTTTTGACGTCAACGCCCCAACAGGACATAAATCAATAACATTACCAGATAATTCAGATTTAAAAATTTTCTCAACGTAAGTACCTATCTCACTTTGTAAACCTCTTCCAAACATCCCTATATCTTCTACCCCTGCGATTTCAGCAGCAAAACGAACACATCTTGTACAGTGAATACATCTTGTCATTACGGTTTTTACAATAGGCCCAAGATTTTTGTCTAAAACAACTCGTTTGAAACTATAGAATCTTTTTTTTGTTAAACCAAAAAAAAGAGATTGATCTTGTAAATCACATTCACCACCTTGATCGCATATTGGGCAATCTAAAGGGTGGTTCAGTAGTAAAAATTCTAGAACATTTTCACGCGCTTTTTTTACTAATGAACTATTTGTATAAATGGCTCCATTTGCTAAACAAGATTTTGCATTCATCGCACAAGATACTATAGGTTTTGGTGAATTTTCTAGTTCTACGAGGCACATACGGCAATTTCCTGAAATAGATAAATTTTTATGGTAGCAATAGTGTGGTATATTTACACCTAATGTTTCGCAATAGTCAATAAGAGGTGCGTTTTGTTTTCAAAAGTTATCGTTTAAATTATTTTTAAACTCTAAATCGTAGTTAAATTCTATATTATTTATATGAAAGTATTTCAAAAAAAATAAACTGAAGCTTATTTAAGGAAACGTAGCTTTAATTGGTTAAAGCGTCGACTTGTCACGTCGAAGAGTGCTGGTTCAAATCCTGTCGTTTCCGTTTTTATATTCTAGCCTTTGATTCTTTTAATTTTATCTATTTGAATAGTATTTTTTAATCTGTAGTAGATTGTTAAAATGGCTAGTCCTATCGCAGACTCCGCAGCAGCAATCGTTAATATAAACAAAACAAAAATGTAACCTGTAATATCATCTAAATATATAGAGAAAATAACAAAATTTAAGTTTATCGCCAATAACATTAATTCGATTGACATAAGTGTTATTAAAATGTTTTTTCTATTTAAAACAAGCCCTAATGCTCCAATTAAAAACAAAGTTATAATAATATTTAAAATGTAATTTATATTTAAAATTATCATGTATATATTAATAAGATTTGGGTATATTGGGGCTTGAACCCAAGACCTGTGGATTAAAAGTCCAATGCTCTACCAACTGAGCTACATACCCATTTTTAATTCTTTTATTATAAAAAAATTATAATGCGAAAAGAATTAAGAATGCCATCATTAATGAAAAAAGTGCGATAGCTTCTGTTAATGCGAAACCTAAAATAGCAAGTTTGAATAATTCATCTTTTAATGAAGGATTTCGTGAAACTCCAATTACTAGTGCTCCGAATACGGTACCAATTCCTACTCCAGCTCCTGCTAGTCCAATAGTTGCTAATCCAGCCCCTATAAATTTTGCTGCTTGTAATAACATAAAAATTATTAAATATTTATATATACCTATATTTATTTCGGTAGCTTTAAAGCAGCTTTTAAAATTTAGATTTTAAAGATCCCATCAAATTTAATAAAACAAAATTAGTTTTCAAAATTTTAAAGTCTTGGCAATTCATGAGTGTATTATTTATATTATAACAAAATCATTGTTTTAACGGGTAATTTAGCACCACCGGTTTTGAAAGCGGTAACTGCAGTATTTTGTGGTACTCCGTACACTTCAAATAAAACTGTGCCAGCACTAACTTTGATACCTCAATGAGAGACAGCACCTTTCCCTTTTCCCATTCTAGTTTCAGTAGGTTTTGCTGTAATAGGAACTGTAGGAAACACTCTTATTCATAAGCGTCCTTTCCGACTTAATTTCCTGACAATGGCTTGTCGTGCTGCTTCGATTTGTCTAGATGAAATAGTACCAGATTTAGTAGATTTTAACCCAATGCTTCCAAATTGTAATTTATTTGAACGAAAGTTGAGTTTAGATAGTTTTCCTTTTTGTATTTTTTTGTATTTAGTTTTTTTAGGCTGTAATACCATAATTTTTTTGAGATTCCTCACAAAGTCAAACTTTTATTCCGAAAGTTCCATTAGCTGTGTAAGCCGTTGATTGATGGTAGTCAATTTTAGAGTTAAATGATTGAAGAGAAAATTTACCGAAATGTATACTGCTAGATCTTGCTCTCGGTGCTTTGTTAAATCTACCTTTGATAACAATCTTTATACCGGCGAGGCATGATACTTCGGACTTTAGTAATAATATAATAGTTTGTTTTAAAAATCCTAAAAAACGGTTATCTTTTCGAGAAATAGCCGTTTGATCTGTTCTTAATTGATTAAGTCGAAATTGATCAGCTAGAAAATCTGCCAATACTTTTGCGGACTTCCTTTTAGAAATACTCACAAATAAGATATTTATTGCTTCTTTAAAAAAAGAGTTTCTAACAAAACTTCTTAATTGTTTAAAAATTCCTTTCAAGCTGTGAATCTGGGAGTGTGATAATTGTTTGTACCTATTTAGATTTTGCAACGTGACAGAAATATTAATCTTATTTTTAGTGTATGTTTCTAAACTTTTTAATAAAATTTCTTGAAAGCTTTTTAAATCCATTTTAGGCTTATTAAATTGATTATTCTTTTTTTTCTTTAATTTTTGAAAGTTTTTTATAGGTAGTGAAAATTGCATACTTTTTTTTCCTTTTTTCCCTCAACTCTTTCCTTTCCGAATTCCTCTTTTTCTTTTCGAAGGCACAGATTGAGAAGGTACTAAAAATTTGCTTGAATATTTAACTACATGTTTGTTTATAATATAAAAAGTCTTTGTTGTTAGATAAAAAGAAACAAAGATTTGTAACGAACTGTCAGAATAAAATATTTTGCAATTATGAATTTTTATTCTATATAATCCAAAAAATCGATTTACATATTTCTGGATTTCTAATGTTTTATATAAATACAGAGAAGATTCTTCATTATTCTTTTCAATATATTTAAATTCTCAGTTTTTTTTATTTACTCCTTGCCGAAAGATTCTTGCGTCTATTTTTTGACCCATTTTTATTTATTTCTTTTTCTTTTTATACGAAAATTGCTTTCGTGTAGTAACAAATTCGCCTAATTTGTGACCAACCATTTCGTTTATGACTTTTACAATTATGAATGTTTTACCGTTATAAACTTGGACTGTAAAACCAATAAATTTGGGTAATATCACAAAATTTTTAGATACAATTTTGATATTACTTTTGGAAACTAATAGAGAGTTTTTTACTGTTTTTAATAACTTGTCTTCGATGTATGGTCCTTTTCATTTAACTCTGCTCATTTTTTACTATTTTAATACTTTGGTTTTTATTCAAATATATAGCTGTTCACTTGTTATAAAAAACAAATATAGAGTTCAATAATGAACAGTTATTTTAGCGAGTAATTTTCAAAAACTTTTTGAAAGTATAGCTTAGAGTTAAACTACGAAAAGAAAATTACGTTTTACTTATACTTTTTTTATACCTTAAAGGTTTTCTTTCTCTTGTTCGTTTTACCATTTTTAGTAGGCTTACCTCAGGGTGTTACAGACGATCGGCCTCCAGAACTTTTGCCTTCACCACCGCCATGGGGATGGTCTATAGGATTCATCGCTACTCCCCTAACAGTAGGTCGTTTGCCCAGTCATCGACTACGTCCGGCTTTTTTTATTGTCTTGAAAAAAGAAAACTCATTTGAAACAGTTCCTATAGTAGCTTGGCATGTAGGAGAAATAAATATGTGCACACCAGAACTTAAAACAATTCGGCAGTATTTGGAAGTTTTTTCAATTAGTTGCGCGTTTGTTCCAGCAGATCTAGTTAGTTGTGCTTTTTTATTTTCTTTCATGGAAATGTTATGAATAAAACCTCCTACAGGGATTTTCATTAATGTTAAAGAATGTCCAATTTTAACATCCGCACTAAATCCTGATTTTACAATATTACCAATGTTTAAATTTTTGGGGGCAATTATATAAAAATACTTAAAATTTAAAAAGTCATAAATAGAAGCTATAAAAGCAGTCCGATAAGGATCATATTCTATTGTAGTGACAATTCCGATTGAATCTTCTGTTCGAGTAAAATTAATTTTTCTGTACTTTTTTTTGTGACCACCACCTTTATGGTATACTGTAATTTTTCCGGAATTATTTTTACCTGCTACACTTTTTTTCCCTATAATCATTTTTTTAATGAAAGGCGTTTTATTTCAGCTTATTTTGGGCAAATTCATTATTTTTTTTTGAGTTCGTAAAGAAAACTTACTTTTTATTGAGTTCATATAAATAAAAATTATTTCGAAAATTCATGCTTTTACTAAAAATAGCAAATAAGTCATTTTTTTTACATAACGTGATTACTCGTAATTACATAAAACATTTATTTCATAACGTTGAAACTTTAAAATTTGTAAAAAAAGAAATTTTTTCATTTTACGTACGATGATTACTTTTATTTTTTTTTACTAATTTGTACTCTCTTAAAATGATAACTAATTATTTCATTTCAGACATACGTGTTTCTTTTATTAATAATCAAAAATTAGTTAGTTACGTTATAAATATCAATTTATCTTCAACAAATACCTTAATTAATGTAAATAATATTAAAGGCGCTCCTAAGTTTTTTTACTCCGCTGGAATGTTCAATTTACAGAAAAAACAAAAAATTAGACAACCTAAAGCAATCATAATAATTTTACGAGCTTTACTACTAAAGTCAAAAATTTTTAGAACAAAACCTGTTGCAGTGCATTTCAACAATTTATTTTTTAACTATCAATCACATATTTTCAAAAAATTGAAAAGAAAAGTCTTTACAAAATTAGTTATAAGTTATATTTTCGGTTCTCACAACGGATGCAGATTAAAGAAGAAAAAACGGATGAAAATTCGTACTCGAACTAGAAAATTATAGAAGGAATGACTGAGCGGTTTAAAGTGGCAGATTGTAAATCTGTTAAGTTTATCTTATCGTAGGTTCAAATCCTACTTCCTTCTACGAAATATAACGCAGTTTGGTAGCGTGCCTGTTTTGGGAACAGGAAGTCATGTGTTCAAATCACATTATTTCGATATCGGCAGCGTTTTTCTGCTTTTGAGTGTATGATAAGGTTTTTTAATGAAAGCTTTCATCGAATTATGTAAAATATAAAAATTTTCAAGATACGTTAATTTTTTTAACTTATTAACTTGTTCTTTAGAGTAAACTTGGTAATTTAATCTGATACCTAGCAAACTGATAAAAGGGCTAATATTGGCTAACTTTTTAAAAGTTAATTTGGTGTTATTGCTGCTTAATATGAAAATTGGTCCGTGTATCAACGTAGTTAAGTTTTTAAATATTGAGTTTTTTAAAATATTAATTGTTAACTTATTAAGAATTCTAAAATATTTTAATTGATGACTAAATAATGTCTGCTCAATTTTAATTCAACTTTCATTATTCAAAGAAGTTCCGTGGAAAAAAAAAATAAAATTTTTTTTTCTTAAATAATATTTAATCTTAAAATGTTTATATGTTTTTAAATTAAAGTCCATTTATTGTTTTAGGCTTAGTAGGAATTGAACCTACGACAAAACCGTTATGAGCGGTACGTTCTACCTCTAAACTATAAGCCTAAAGCAGTGGAAAACCTAATTTTTGATTTTATGAGAAATATAAGCATAAGCCAATTTATTGTTGTTATTTTTTTAGGGATTTTGTTATTTAGTGATTTTTCAAAAATGACTCAAAGTTTCCACGCTTTGATTAAAAAAAACAGCATTTATAAAAATATTAAGAAAAAATAAATTCAGGAAAAAAGGGATTTGAACCCTTGACCTTCGGTTTTGGAAACCACTGTTCTACCAACTGAACTATTTTCCTAAAAAATTTATGATTTATAAATACTTATTAGAAATCAAATATCGTGCTTTTTTTGCTTTTGTTGCTTGAAGTTTTATTATGGTAAATTGTTATTACTTTAAAGAAACCTTATTATACATTTTTACGGGGTTTAGTACAAAACCAGGTGAAAACCATTTGTTATTTTTTTTAACAACAAATGTTGCTGAAGTTTTTGTTGCCTACATACATATATCGTTTTCGATAGCGAATCAAATAACAGTAATATTTTTTTATTGTCAATTTTTTTTCTTCTTATCGACGGGATTACATGTTTTTGAATATACTTATTTCAAAACCATTTTGATAGCCATAATAGTTAGTTGGTTGGTGTTTATATGTATATTCAATAGTTACATTTTTCCGACTAGTTGAGATTTTTTTTTAAAGTTTCAAGAGTATTTGTCATTTCAAAGTTTAACATTTTATTTTGAAGCTAAATTAAATGAGTATTTAGCTTTTTACAAATCAATTTACTTTTTATGTAATTTGCTTTGTCAAGTAATGATTTTATTTTGTGTTCTTTTAGATTTATTTAAAACTAATTTATTAATTATCAAAAAGCTTAGGAAACTGTTTTACTTCGTTTTTTTCATCTTTTCAACATTTATAACACCCCCAGAAGTTACTTATCAATTAACAGTTAGTATTTCTATAATCGTACTTTATGAATTAATCACAGTTTATTTAATTCTAAAAACTGAGTTCGCTAATAGTAATTATGTAGGTAATCAATTAAAACTTACCAAAACCCCTACCGAAAATAGCAAATAGCCTAAAGATAATGGAAGAAAACTTTTTCAACCAATATACATCAATTGGTCATACCTATATCTTGGTAAAGTAGCCCGCGTAACTATAAAAAATATAACACCTAAAGCAATTTTTAAACTAAACCATAGACTACCTGGGAAAAAAGAGAAAATAAAAAAGTCAACTGGAGGCAATCAACCGCCTAAAAATAAGATCGAAATAAAAGCACTCATTAAAAGCATGTTAGCATATTCCCCTAGAAAAAACAAAGCAAAAGTCATTGCCGAATACTCAACGTTGTAGCCAGAAACTAGTTCCGCCTCAGCTTCTGGTAAATCAAAAGGGTGACGATTTGTTTCAGCTAGCATTGAAACACAAAATAAAATGAACATAGGTAATAAGGGTATTATAAACCAAACGTTATTTTGGGCTATTACTATAGAACTTAAATTAAAAGAACCAGTACAGACACACACATTAATTATAATAAACCCTATAGAAACCTCATAAGAAATCATCTGAGCTGCAGAACGCAATGCACCTAGAAAAGGGTACTTTGAATTACTAGATCAACCAGCCATTATTATTCCATAAACACTTAATGAGGATGTTGCAAATAAATATAAAACACCCACGTTTAAATCTGATAGTACTATTTGTTTTGATAAGGGTACAACAGCTCAACCAATTAAACTTAAAATAAAAGTTAACATGGGAGCAATTAAAAATATAATAATATTAGAATTACTAGGAAAAATAGTTTCTTTTACAAACAACTTTAATCCATCAGCTAATGGTTGTAATAAGCCTAAAAAACCGATAACATTAGGGCCTTTCCTTCTCTGTATAATACCCATAATTTTTCTTTCGGCTATAGTAAAATATGCAACAGAAATAAGTAAAGGAACAACAATAGCAAGGATTTTTAGTACAGTACAAATTATTAATACAATCATTTTTAATTTATGTAATAATTATTATCATGCGTAGGATAAGGTAGGATTCGAACCCACGGTATTTTTAAATACAATAGTTTTCAAAACTAACGCCTTAAACCACTCGACCACTTATCCTAAAAAGTAAAAGAAGGGATTTGAACCCTCAACCATAATCTTGGCAAGATTACACTCTACCAAATTGAGTTACTTTTACTATAATAATTTTAGCTTTATAGATAAAATTTAATAGAATTAAGTAAAAAAACAAGTTCTTTCCGAGATCGGGAATTTGTAAGTAGTGTTATATCTAATTGAGGTATATCTTTAAAAAATTGAAATTGGTTTTCTAGTTCTGTAAATAATAAAGGGGTTTTTAATCGAAATGATATCGATCTCACTAATTTTAAATTTCACTGTAATGATGACGTTTGGGATTTTGAAAAAACAGAAGTTATAAGTTTCAAATAAAAGAAGTACATAGTACTTTTTTTTAGTACGATTTTACAACCGACAGGATTCCCTTTTTTAATTTTCAAAAATACGTTCAAGTGTTTAGATTTTGTTATTTTACTTCTTTTAAGTGAAATAAATTCCAAAGCTAATAAACCAGAAACAAGATATTTAAAATTTGATTTTTGGTATCCAAAATTTAATATTATTTTTTCCAATTTCGGAATTTCTAGCAGATTTTGGTAGAAAAACGTATTAACTAAATCGTACTTTATGACTCTGTCAAAATATGTTTTAAGAAAAAACATTTTAATTTATTTTTAAATAAATCCTGAGGAAAGAGTTGCAAACTTGATTTTCTTCCTCTTCTTAAAAATTTTAGGTACAGGACCTATAATACGTGATGCAATTGGTTTTCCTTGTTTATTTATTAAACTAACAGCATTTGACTGAAAAAAAGTGATAGTACCGTCTTTTTTTCCTATTTTTTTTTTTGTTCTTATAATAATCGCTTTATGAACCTCACCTTTTTTTACTTTTGATGTTATTCGAGCTTTGTTCCGAAGCTTTTGTATGGATACTATTATTGTATCGCCAAGAACAGCAACTCGACGGTTAAACCCGTTTAAAACTTTAATACATTTTACAGTTTTAGCTCCTGAATTATCTGTTACTTTTAAAATTGTTTGTTGTTGAATCATCTTTTTGCGTTTATAGCTCAATTGGATAGAGCATTGGATTTCGGTCCCAAAGGTTATAGGTTCAACTCCTATTAAACGTATACCGCTTTTTTAAAATCATCTATAATAAAAATATTTTTTCTTTAAATAGGCGTATTCGTATAAACTTTTTCTTTTATTTGTGACTGCGCCTAGTTTATTTGCTGCAGCTAACAAATCTGTTACGAGCCTTTTATATACCTTCACTTCATTTTTACTCTTTGTTTTACTCAGAAAAAATTTTAAAGCTAATGAAATTCTATTTTTGTTATTGACTATATAAGGAAATTCTTTAGATTGTGAACGTTTTTTATTATTGTTTAACTCTTTCATTTTAAGCAAAAGCGTTACATTTATAAGTGCTTGATTAATTAGTTTTTTATTGTTTTTAATAAATGATTTATCAAAAAATTTAATGCTTTTTAATCAAATTTTTTCAGAAACAGCACTTTTGCCATTTAATAATAATTGATTGATTATTTTTTTATTCATAGTTAGTTGACTCTTTTAGTACCATATTTTGAACGAGATGTTTTTCTTCCTTTCAACCCACTAAAATCAAGTTTCCCTCGAACTAAGTGGTATTTAATACCAGGGAGATCTTTTACTCTACCTCCTCTTATTATAACTGTTGAATATTCTTGTAATTTGTGACCTTCTCCAGGAATATAAGCCATTATTTTTTTATTATTTGTTAACCTTAATTTAACTAATTTTCTTAATGCTGAATTAGGTTTTTTCGGGGTTCTTAAAAAAATTCTAGTGCACACTCCTTTTTTCTGCGGGCAACCTGTTAATGCAGGCACTTTATTTCGTACTTGCTTTTTATTTCTTTTAGTGCGACATAATTGGTTTATAGTAGGCATTTATTTAATTAATTTTACCAAAAAAGGGACTTGAACCCTTACTCTTTTAAAGAAAGAACTAGAACCTAAACCTAGTATGTCTACCAATTCCATCATTTTGGCTTTTGTGTCTAATATGTATGAAAAATACTCGTTACCGGACTTGAACCGATACTTTTTATATAAAAATCAGATTTTAAGTCTGACGTGTCTACCGATTTCACCAAACGAGCTTTTGATTGATTCCACAATTTGATATTTTAACACTAGGTGCACAAGTATTCGGACTTTTTTTTAATCTAACTCTTCTTTATTATTTTAATATTAAAATTCTTGTTCCAAAGTTTGCGGGAGTAAAAAAATTTAGAACTAAAAAATTAAGAAAGAACATAGCTTTTATTTCAACAATGAATTTAGAAAGAGTACACAGTAAAAAACTAATTAACAACAGCTATAAAGAATTTATACAGTAACTTAAAAAAAAGGGGGTATAACTTAATTGGTAGAGTGTATGCTTTGCAAGCATAAAGTTATCGGTTCAAGTCCGATTACTTCCAAATTCTTATTGTAATATATTTTAAATTAGTTATAAACTCTCTTCAGGTTGGATTTGAACCCACAACCTAGTGGTTAACAGCCACTTGCTCTACCTTTGAGCTACTGAAGATAGCGATATCAACTAAATAACACTATTGCTTACAATTTTTTGTACCCTACTTGTTAATTATCTTTCATAGAACTTTATGAAAGAGTTTAAATCAATTAAAAAAGGATAGTACATTAAGCAATTACTATAATTAATATCTTCTATTACTAAAATTTGAAGAGTCTTGTAGTTTACATGAAAATGTTTTGGAGGGGCTGGTCAAATTTTGGACTTCAAAATGTTATGAGTAACAAATTTAAAAGTACTTTTGTCCAACGTTATTAAATCTCCTTTTTTTAATAAATAAGAATTGTGTTGAACAATTTTATTGTTCACACAAACTTTTTTGTGTGAAATTAGTTGCCTTGCGTTTCTATAACTATAAGAAAAATGAGATCTAAATAATGCTGTGTCTAATCTGGTTTCTAATTGTTTAATAAATAAGATAGTTGCATGTAAATTTACACTTTTGAACTTTTTCAAAGTTAATTCAACTACTCTTTTTAAGTACTTTTTTCTTAATCTTCCGTAGAAAAAGCTAAGTCTTTGTTTGTTTTGTAGATTGTATTTGAACTTTTTACTAAAGAAATTTTTGAAATTGAATAAAGAATATGAAATAGGATCATAAAAATTTTTTTTTCTAAACTTTAGTGTTAAGCGTTGGAAGTTCTGCCATTTCTTCTTATTGAACTTCATAAGTTTTTCTTTATTTTGAATGTTTTTTCTCAATGGTAAAAATTTTTTATATAATGGCTTATTGCGCCGTTTTTTTATAAAATTCATAAATATTTTTGAACATTATTTTTGAGGCACATTAATCGCTTTACTTTGGTTCGAAAACTTTATCCGAAAATAGTAGTTTATTAAATACCCATAAAAATATTAATCTACCCATAACACAGGTTAAAAACGCACGAACTTTAATGATGTGTAAAATATTCGTTCTTCCGGTATGATGCTATTGACCTATAACACTAATAAAATTTATTTGTATGTTAAAGAGTCAAAAAAAGGAGCGCCGGGAATGTAATATACACTTTTTTAAGCTTAAGTAGACTTGAACTACTGACCTTACGCTTATCAGGCGTATGCTCTAACCAACTGAGCTATAAGCTTGTAAAACGGAAAGAACTCAAAAGCTATTACCTAAATTTTTAGTTTTAACTGAAAAAAACCTGAAATCAAATATTTTTACTTATAAACTCTTTTAGAAAGTTTAAATGGAATACGTTTTTTTCTTTTTGTTAATGGAGTCCTTTTTAGAAGTGAATAAAATAGATAAAAAAAGGTTAATTTTATATTTCTTTCAATGAAATTAAAATTTCCTAACCCTTGATAAATGATTTTCGAAATGTTTAAAGAATCTCAGTTAAAAGATAAAATCGGAATTCCAGCTTTATAAAACTCATTAATCATACTAGTTTCAATTTTTTGGTTGAAGATAACGACTAAATGAGGTTTCGTTTTAACTGTTAGCAAGAGTTGAAGACTTTTTGAAAAGTTCTGTGATTGGATCAATTTTAAATAAGTTAGTATTGAAAACCGATTTCTAAGAATTCCACTAATTCAAGATTTTTCTGAAATAAAATCATGGTTTGTTAAATGTATCAAGTTTATTTGTTTTATTTTGGAAATAATAGGAAAACCTATAAACAAAATTTTGAACTGATATAAATGATATTCGAAAACAATTTTCAGCACTTGTTTTATATAAGTTTCTATTTGCTCTAATATATTGTTTGAAAAATTATTTTTGTTGAACGAAAGCGTGTTTGAGTATACTTGTAATTTTAATAAATTATATTTAAACAATTTATAATTTCTATATTTAACTTTTCTAATTTTCATTTTTAAACTTTTTTACCTTCTTTTAGTACTATTGTTTCTGTCGTGTATACTATACCTTTTCCTTTATAAGGCTCGGGAACTTTATATGATCTAATCAAAGCAGCGATTTGTGTTACAAATAAATAAGAATACCCTAAAATAAAAAGTTTATTTGCTTTCAGACAAAAAATTTTTAAATTTTTTGGTATCTTGAAATAAATGAAATGACTATACCCTAGTTTAAAGTGTAATAAATTTCTATCAAATATTTTTAAAGCGGAAACACGAAAGCCTACACCAATAAGATCAAGCTTTTTGCAGAAAAGAAGTGAAATATCTGAAAGGATTTGCTTCAACAAACTAACTTGAGTCCCTTGCATAGCTTTTAGCTTTCTTTTCTCGTTGGTTGAAGTGTTAGATAAAGGCTCACGGGTTATTTTAATTATCCTTTTTTTATTCTCGATAATCAATTTAGTTTTTAATAATAAAGCTTTCCGCGTAAAAGAATTTGCAAAAACAATAATATTAGCAGTATCGCAGTAATACATTGATATATTTTTAGGGATTTTGATGATGTGCCTTCTAGCAGTATAGTTCATTTTTATCTAATGATAAATAGAGGTTTACCTCCTGTTTGAGTTTTTTTGCATTCTTGAACTGTCATCAAACCTTTTGGTGTAGTTAGTATAATAAGACTTTTTTTCGAATCCAGGTTCCATAATTGTGATACTGAATAGTATATACTGCGACTAGGCTTGAAAACAAACTTTATCGAATTTATCACGGGATATCCATCTTTATATTTTAAAAAGATATTTAATAAACTCGAGTCTAATTTATCAATTTTATAGCCTAAAATAAAACCTTCATCTCATAAAATATTTAGAAAAGCAATAGTTAACTTTGTTTTCGGTTGACGCATATAATTTTTTTGAGAAATTTGGCTGTTTTTTATATTAGTAGATATATTTCATAAAATATTTATCATAAAGAAGGTTTAATATGTCTAGAGACAGGTTCGAACTGCCGACACAAGGATTTTCAGTCCTTTGCTCTACCGACTGAGCTATCTAAACTTTTGAAAAGATCTTTTAGTAAAACTTCTCCGTGTATATCTAAAAGCTTTAAAGAAGTATGTGCTGTACTATTTGACAAAAAAAAATCTTTTTTTCTAATAAATTTCAATTGAAATTTATCGTAATCAGTTTTAGTATGGGGTGTGATTTTAAATCGTTTAGTATCAACTAAAAATTCAATTTTTATTTTAACATCTGAAAACAATGTTGTTTTAATCGTTTTTCAAACTATCAAAAATTTAGTTATTTGAGATACATGAATTTTTAATTTTTTACTGTACACATGGTATTCAAATTGTTCTTGCGATTTTTTGTTAACGTGAGGTGACTGTAAAGTAGAAAAGAAAGAGAAAAAACTTTTTTTTTGTGATTGTATACTATAAAACTTTAATTTAAAAGCTTTATTTGTTTTGAGTTTGTAAAAAAATTTTAAGAAATTTGTTAATGAGTTCAAGTTTTTTGAGTAGATAGATAGGATAATATACATAAACTTTATAATTTTTGAAACTTAGAATTAGCACAAATAAATAACCTTTTTTGTTGTTTAAATCTAATGTGTTAGTTAACACTTGAATGAAAATCTAACGAAATTTAGATGCTGTTTTAGCGTTGGTATGCGTACGCTGCCCTCTTACCGGCAAACCACGTATTTTACGAATTCCTCTATATGCTTTAATTTGAACTAAATTCTTTGTCACCATAATTTTTGATTTTTTCAAATGACTATTTATCAATAAATTCGAATTCTCTATAAATTTTATCAATTTTATAACTTGATCAGGCGTTAAATTAGACAATTTACAATTGTAAGATAAACCTAATTTTTTACAAAGTAGAAAAGATTGAAATTGACCAATACCAAAAACTTTAGTTAAAGAAAAATAAATCGACTTGTCTTCTAATAGTTCTGTTTCCAAAATATATACCATTTATAAATTACAAATATGTGTAATTTCAATTAACATATTCACGCTCATATGCATTGAATTTAAAAAAATTTCTGGGTATAGCCCAATAAAAATTGTACCAGAAATTAATGGTAAAAATATAAACGCTTCTCGCTTATTAATATCAATATAATCTTTTAAATACTGAACTTTTAAATTACCGTAAGAAATCCTATTGAACAATCATAAAGAATAACAACCACCAATGATCATACCCGTAGCACTAATAAAAGTAGCACTTGTATTAGTTTTGAAAGAACCTGCCAATATTAAAAACTCACCTACAAAACTCCCAGTCCCAGGTAAACCAATATTAGACATTGTGAAAAACAGAAAAATAAAAGTATATAGTGGCATAGTATGAACCAATCCTCCATAATATTTAACCATTCTCGTATGATGTCTTTCATAAACTATCCCAATAATTAGGAATAAAGCACTTGCAACAAAACCATGACTTAAACTTTGTAAAATTGCTCCTTCTAAACCTATCGTATTAAAACTAAAAAGACCTACCATCACAAGATTCATGTGTGCTACAGAAGTATAGGCAATAATCCTTTTAAAATCTGTTTGACGAATTGCAGTGAAAGACGTATATACGATACCAATAATTGAAAATAAATATACAATTGGCGCAAAATAAAAAGATGCTTCTGGAAATAACGGAAATGAAAATCGAAGAAAACCGTAAGTTCCTAACTTTAACAAAATTCCAGCTAAAATAACAGAACCCGCAGTTGGTGCTTCTACATGGGCTTCCGGCAATCATAAATGAACTGGGACCATAGGAACTTTGGTAGCGAAAGACCCAAAAAAAGAAAATCACAAAAGTTTTTGCTCTGTTTTAGAGAAAATAAAAGTTAACAAAACCTCATAATCAGTAGTCCCTACTTGATAATAAATATATAAAATGGATAGTAGCATTAAAACAGATCCTAACAAGGTATATAAGAAAAAAAAATAAGCAGCTCTGATTTTTCTTGCTCTAGAGCCTCAAACACCAACAATTAAATACATTGGGATCAAGATACTTTCGAAAAAAATATAAAATAACAATAAATCTAGAATAGAAAAAACTCCAATTAAGAAAAACTCCATAACTAAGAAAGCAATCAAAAATTCTTTTATGTTTGTTTTAACACTAGTCCAACTTATCAATATACACAAAAAAATTAACAAAGTAGTCAAAAGAATGAAAAAAAGTGAAATACCATCAATCCCCAAACTAAAATTAAAATTTAAGAAGGGAATCCATAGTAGTTTACTAACAAATTGAAAAGAACTAATAGATTTATTAAAAAAAACCCATAAAAATAAAGAAATTATATATAAAAAACAAGATACGTTCAAAGCTATAGATTTTAGTAACGAATGATTTGAAGCAGGCACAAATAGCAAAAGAAAAGTACCGATTAAAGGTAATAATATGATAAAAACTAATAAACTTGGCACATCTAACAATAATAAATCTAACATTAACACTTTATAGGACTTGAACCTATGTCCGTCAGCTTAGAAGGCTATTGCTCTATCCAACTGAGCTAAAAGTGCTAAAAAGGGAAAAGCTAAAATCGGACTTGAACCGATATTAAAAGATTTGCAATCTAATACATTAACCAAATTATGTTATTCAGCCTATCAAAATCTTTTTAGTCAAAAATAAAAATATAAAATTATCAATCAAATAAAAAGGTAGTCTTGACATTTAAATTATTATTTTACTTAACCTTAACACTTTTTGAGTATCTAATATGTATATTTCAATTACCCTTAATTGTTAATCTAAAAAGTTTTAATTGTGTTGTATAAAAATTTAAATATTAGAATTACAACATTACCATAGTTAACAATAGAACTATTTTGTGTGAAATTAAGTATAATAATGTTGGGTTTATAAATAGAAAAAGTAAGAAGTAAAATAAACAAACTATTAATATTGAAATATTAGATTTAATAGGATAATATAATTTTCCTGCTATAGAACTTTCAAAATACATAATTTTAATTATTCGGATATAATAAAAAGTAGAAATTACACTACATAAAATACTAACTATTGCAATAAAATACATAGATGCCTCTATTAAAACTAAAAAAATTCCAATCTTAACTAAAAACCCAACCATTGGTGGAAGGCCTGCAATAGATAGTAAAACAGTACTAAAAAAAAGAGCTAAAATATTATTAGATTTATTTAGTAAATTTAAATCCGCTAAATCTTTATTTTGTTTTTTAGTGTACTTATATTTTAATTGTAATACTAAAAAAATGGACCAAATACATAAACTGGCAAGCATGTATAAAAAAAGGTAACAAAATAATGTTTGCATACCTTCAAAGGTTCCTGTACTAAAAGCAACTAACGTATAGCCCATATGACTTATTGAACTATATGCTAAAAGGCTTTTTAGTTTTTTTTGTTCCAAACCTCCAAAAGACCCGACAATTATGGTCAATACAGCTAAAATAACAATATAATAGCGTCATTTAATTGTATACTCAAAAAAACTTAAATAAAAAATTCGGATAAATAAAATAAAAATTGCTAATTTAGGAACTACCGCAAAAAAAAATGTTGAACTGGAAGGAGATCCCTCATAAACATCAAGAGATCATAAATGGAAAGGTGCAACAGCCAATTTGAACAAAAGACTTACAAAAATAGAGACTAAAGCGAACTGAATTAAACCTCCATTTAAAAAAATATGGTCGACAAAAGTACCTACATTTTTCTCTTCTAAAGGTATTAGAAAAAACAAATTTTTTAAATCGTCAAAATTAACAGTACCGCTGACACCATACAAAATAGATGACCCAAACAAAAATAAACTAGATGAAAAAGCACCTAAAATAAAATATTTTAAACCGGCATCTACAGAAAAAGTTGAATCTTTTTTCATAGCCGCCATAATATAGAATGATAAACTTTGTAACTCGATCGATAAATAAGCAGTAATTAAATCATTTGCAGAACATATGAAGAAAATACCTAACAAAGCAAATAAAATTAAAATACTATATTCAAAATAATTAATTTTCTGTTTGCTTATATACCCTTGGATCATTAGAAAACAAAAAGTTGCCATTACAGCTATCCAAGCTTTAGAAGAAAAACTTAAATAATCAACGGTTATAGTGCTGTTAAAAATTTGAAAACCGTTACATTCAACAACATTATTTATCGTTAAAAAACAGAACAAACTGATAATTAAAACACTTAGGTACAAAACAGAATTATGAATTAATAAAAATTTGGTGTTAACTGATATAAAAGTTCCATGAATGATCAAATAAATTATAGAAATACCTAAAAATATTTCCGGTAATAGTTGTATTTCTTTAAATATTAACATTTGTAAATTAAAATCAAAAATATTTTACGAAAAACAAGATAACTAATGCTACTCTAGTTGCTTAAAACATGATATTAAACTTAAAGATTTACCAAACATTTGAGGCATAATGTTCTGCTTAAAATGTTTAAACTAAAACTGAAAACGATAATAGACTATTTTTCAGGGAAAAAGGGACTTGAACCCATGGCTTTTGGTTTTGAAAACCACTGTTCTACCAACTGAACTATTTCCCTAAAATGTATATAACTTATTAGGCACGTTATACAAAATGAACATAGAATGCGTGCTCATTAGAAAAATAACGTTTAATATTTTCTCCCCATGGTATACTCGAATGTTGTCCCATCAGTTGTTACTACACCACCTACGTGGTGACGTGAAGAAAACCCCCGGCCATCCACAAGAGATGCAATTTATAACTACATTTAGGCGTAAAAAATAAATAAGCTTAAATAAGACTAAAAACAACCAATCCTCAAACAAAAATTTAGATTTAAAGAGGTAGTCTACAGCAGTTTATTTACAAGTTAAAAAGAACTAATAGATTTATTGAGAGAAAAACCATGAAAATAAAGAAACTATATATAAAAAACAAGATACGTTTAAAGTCGGCAAAAAAAATAAAAGAAAATTATTAATTAAAGATCATAAATAAGTAAGAGGGTTAAACAAAAAATAAATACTTGTGCACCTGAAGTTTAAATATCAAATTCTGGGGTATACCAAAAGCTCGTTTGGTAAAATCTTAATCACGTCAAACTTAAAATCTGGTTTTTTTAGAAATAACAACAAAAACTTTATTTTCTCTTAAAAATGCTTGTATTAGAAAAAGGACAAAACCTTTTCACGCAATTTAAGGTACTATTATATTAAATAAATAGAATTATAATAATACAGATGCTGTTTAAGAATAGTTTTATTTTATGACTAATATTATTACAACAAATAACGAAATAATAAGTTTGAACATAAAGGTTGTAGGTATTTGTCAGTTCAAACTATGTTATAAACTACTGTAATGACTGTGACCAAGTTAACCGTAGTATATAATGAAAGAAAAGATAAGTACTAACCTATCCTACAAGACGTGATGCAATCATATTGTAAAAATTATTCTTGGTAAAAATTCTTAAATTTTTCTCGATCACACCACTTCATAAATTTGAGATACAACACGTTAGATCAATTACAAGATTCTCTCAGTTGAGTAAAACGTTCTAAAAGATCCAAATTTTAGTCCAAATAACTTGGCACAAAAAGAACCAATCAGTATTAAAAATTTAATCTAAAATACGCAATCAATCTAATAAATAGATGACAAAGATAAAACTTGATTCAAGTATAATTTTGTCATTAGTAGTAAAACTATAATAATAAGTATATAACTATAATTTTTTTTATAAATTTTACTACACTGAACAAAAATAAGTGTCAAAGGTAAGATTCGAACTTACAACCTCTAGAACATGAGCCTAGCGAGCTAACCAATTGCTCTTCTTTGACAATGACATGACAAAATTAAAAAACACTTAATAAACACCTACTAAAAATTGAAATTGTTTTATATAATTTAGTTAAGTAAAATAGAAGTATAATTACGTGAAAGCTGTTTAAAAGTAATTTGTTTTTTAGTAGACTCAATTGTCCTAACTAAAACTAATGTCACTGGGCCTATTGTCGCTAATAACAAAATATTTCCAGAAAGTAAAAACTGTATAACGTAGTCAGTATATAATAAATGGCCAATAGATACAATTTCAGTAAAATAATCTAATTTGTTAACCCAATCTGAATAACTGTTAAATAAAAAACTAGTACTGTAAGGATTAATTGACTCAAAAATACCTGGTACTACTATTAAAATTTCAATTAAAAAAATGACACCTAAAAAACTGCCGAATGGAAAATATTTTAAAGAATCTTTTGCCAAATAAGCTGTTTTTATATCCAACATCATTACAACGAACAAAAATAAGACAGCAATAGCGCCTACATAGATTATAATAAAAACTAATGAAATATACTCACATTCTAGCAAAAATAAAAGACTAGATGAAGAAATAAAACTTAAAACTAAAAACAGAACAGAATATATCGAATTTTGACTAAGAATAACCATTAAAGAGCTTGTAAGTAATACGCAAGAAAAAAAATAAAAAAATAAATTGACTAACATGATATTTAAAATTTTGAATAATGAAAGGGAGATTTGAACTCCCGACATTTGGATTATGATTCCAACGTTCTGACCAACTAAACTATTTCATTTGTTCCAGCTACACGTTCCCGTACAGCTACCTTGTTACGACTTCATCCAAATTACTAATTTTTCAATGAACTAACTTTTTTATTTTAGAAAAAAATAAAAATAGAGTTTAATCTTCAAGTAAAACTAGCTTTCTGCATGTGACGGGCGGTGTGTACAAAGCCAAGGTACGTATTCACCGCAACGTTCTGATTTGCGATTACTTGTGATTCCACCTTCATGTAAACGAGTTGCAGTTTACAATCCGAACTAAGAAAATTTTTAAAGATTAACTAAAAGTTTTTATTTTTGTTACTTTTTGTCATTTTCATTGTAGCACGTGTGTAGCCCAACTCATAAGGGCCACAGTGACTTGACTTAATTCTTACCTTCCTTTGAATTTTTTTAAGATTCACAGTCTTTTTAAAGCACAATTTTTTCAACTTTTTTTGGTTAATAATTTTTTTGAGTATTAACTACAAATTTATTAACCAAAAAGGAGTAAAAAAAATTGGAAGTAAATTATTAAAAATAAGAGTTACGCTCGTTAAAAGGAATGAACCAAACATCTTACGACACGAGCTGACGACAGTCGTGCAACACCTGTAGTGAAAATTAATTAATTTTTTAATTAATGATAAAAAAATTTGAATTAACACAAATTTTTTTTCAATATGTCAAGAGTTGGTAAGGTTTTGCGCGGATTATCGCATTAAACCACATGCTCCACCACTCGTTGTAGGCTCCCGTCAATTCCTTTGAGTTCCAATCTTGCGATCGTACTCCTCAGGCGGAATGCTTATGGCGTTAGCTTAAAAAATCTAAATTTTTTTTAAATTACAGCACTCAGAATTTACAGTGTAAACTACCAGGGTATCTAATCCTGTTTGCTCCTTACACTTTCGTCCCTCAATGTCAGTTTGTACTAAAGAGTTGCTTTCGCTAACGATGTTCCTTCATGTATTCTTGGAATTTACTCCTTAACATGAAATTCTACTCTTCCGTATTAAACTCAAGTAAAACAGTCTTTTATCTTTTCTTAAAGTTAAACTTTAAATTTTAACATAGAACTTATATTACAATCTACGGACGCTGTACGCCCAGTAATTACGAATAACGCTTGCCCCTCCCGTATTACCGCGGCTGCTGGCACGAGATTAGCCGGGACTAAAACTTCTTTAAATAATGTCATTATCATTTTTAACGAAAGAACTTTACAACCAAAAATTAGCCGTCAATCATTCACATAATATTGCTGGATCAAACTTTCGTTCATTGTCCAATATTCCTCACTGCTGGCTAAAAATAGCCTGGACCTTATCTCAGTTCCAGTGTGGTTGTACGTCCTCTAAGACCAACTAAAGATCAAAGGCTTGGTAAACTGTTACTTTTACCAACAACCTAATCTTACGCAAACTCATCTTTTAACAATTAATAAGACCAAAAACTTTTGCTAACTAAGTTTCAAAGAAATAAAAACTATGAAACAACTTACAAAATTACTTGGTAACTTTATAACTTTTTTATTACTGACCGTAAAATAATAACGAAAATTTTAATATTACTATAAACTAATAATAGTTTTACCCTAAAAAAATAAAAAATTTTAATAGGTATAGTTTATCTTAAATTAAAAGGTAGACTTTATATACTAAGGTTTTGTGTAGTAAAACACAAAAACATAAACAATTGCGTATTTCTCACCCGTTCGCTACGAAAATATTTCGTACAACTCGCATGTGTAAAGCATATTATTAGCGTTCACTCTGAGCCAGGATCAAACTCATTTCGAATAATTTGGGATTATTTATCAAATCCCAAACTTTTTTGACTTTAAATCTTAAAACTATACGTAATTATATAGTTTTGAACTTACATAAAATCTATTAAAAAATTGCTTAGAAATTATAAACTATGATCAAATTAAATCTTAAACAATTTAAATTTTAGTACTTATTTGCTAAAAATCTTACAACTCTTATACATTAAGTCTATTACGTAATAATCTTTTACGACTTTCAAAAAATTTTTTTCAAGGCTAGTTTCTTGTTTAGATGCTTTCAACAATTATCTATTATAAATGTAGCTACTCGACAATGCTATTAAAATAACAATCGATCCACCAGAGATTTACTTTTCCCGGTCCTCTCGTACTAAGGTCTACCCCTTTAAATTTTTAACACTCACGGTAGATAGGGACCAAACTGTTTTACAACGTTCTAAACTCAGATCATGTACCGCCTTTCTTGGCGAACAGCCAAACCCTTGGAACCATTTACAGCTCCAGGATGCGATAATATTATAGTCGAGCTCTTTTTTAATCTTCACTCGCTAATACAAAACCATACATGAATATCTTTATTCATACGGCTCCTACCAAAAATGTTTTTTAACTGTAAATATTAATATTATTTATAACATCTCTAATAATAAAAAAAATTAGAAATAGTGATATTACGGTAGGTTTTTATTACTTTTTTTTGGTTCTGTACGTAGGCATATATATAACTTTTATTATATTATTAGCTTTTTACAAAATCTTAAAACGTGAAAATTTTACACATTAGTGCTTAACACGTACTTATTTCGTTTTTACTTTTCATAGATACAAATGTTTTTTCTACTATACACCGAAATTTTCAGCCTCCTGACCTTTTTTGTTGCATTTTATGGTCTAAAATATAACTTGATTTTTAGTTAAAGCTTTAAACGCATTTAGAAAATATTACGTCATTACTTTGAAGCCCTCGTAACGGAGTTTTACTGCATAGATTTGCTTTCGCTAAACTCATTAATAACATTCTAACGTATACTATTGACAATTTCTGTCTAACTATAAACATTTAGTCCTGCTTTTATATTTACAAAAATATATAGGAAAATCCATGAAATAACTCACGGACAACTACGATTAATATCTAATGGAGGCTAGATATATGGGAATAAAAACCCATCTGAAAAATAAATTGTCTGTAGTAATAAGTTTATCAATTCTACAGCAGTTATACAACAGTATATTTTTCTGTTTTTACACTAACGAATCGCACCCAACATCGAGGTGCCAAACCACTCCATCGATAGGGTCTCTAAAGAATGATTAGCCTGTTAGGTGGGATAGAGCAGACTTTATTGAGTCACACCCCCCAGAGAACCGTACATGAAATTTTAATTTCATACGGCTCCGATATATTTTCGATACAAAAAGTTCGTATCGAGGTACATTTTAGAAATAAAAACCTAACACTAATGTTTGAAGAGAACAAATCTTTTTTATTTTTTATGTTGTACACTTTTTACTTTACATTAAACTATTTACGCTTTATGTGTACACTAAAGTTAAATTAACAAATTTTTTTGAAATATAGTGAAAAATAATAACGGTGTTTAATGATATTATTGTAAACTAAATACTTGTCGTCATATTAGTCTGCTAATTTTCATTATAGTGGATTACCACTTATCTTTTTTGATTACAAAACAAGCATTTGCTTTTAATATGCTTCTTTTACCCACTGCTCAACATATAAAATTACTTTTTATGCTTTCTTAATTTGTTTTTTCATAAAAAAAAGCGATTGGGTTTACCAAGTTTTACAATTACAACTTATGTAAAGTCTTTAGGTAGTGTTTATGCTCAGTTTGTATAGACCTATTATCGTTTTACAGGGATACAAAAACGATCATTTTTTATAAAAATAATTGCGCATGCGCAAATTGTTTTATTTTATTTTTTTATATATTTCAATGATAACATTACTGAGATTAAAACAACACTTAACTTGCGTTTACCACTGTTAGACTTTTTTGCTCAGCATTTTAGAGTTTTACTCTTAAATTATCTTTTTACCTTACTCGCTTCGTACCATCTAATTTTTTTATAATAGCACTGTTAGGTAGCAACATCTTAATAGGCTAAGAAGAAGAGATCTTAACACTCTTATTTATAATATGTAACATCTTGTCGCACATCCCTGGCGTACCTTTTATCCGTTGAGCGATGATCTTTTCCACTCAGGATCATCGGATCACTATAACCGATTTTCATCTCTGTTCGATTTGTCAATCTCTCAGTCAAGCAAACAATATGCTATTATGCTCTTAAATTGGGTTTATTCAATTTGAGCTTACCTTCGTACGCCTCCGTTACTTTTTAGGAGGCGACCGCCCCAGTCAAACTACCCATTATAAACTGTTTTGAAATTATGAGTAACAAAAGTTCTTAAGAGTGGTATTTCATTTGTGTTTGAACAAATAACTTGCGTTACAGTTTAATAAAAACTTACCACGTATACTGCACATAAAAAATTTTATTACAATTTATAACTATAGTTACAGTAGGCAAGAAATCTCTTAACTTGCCTCTGATTCAAAACCGTGCATGATAGTTTTCCCATCACACGGCTCCTCTGTCTAAAACTAGATAATTAACCACAAAGAATTTTATTAAATTTTATGCGATTATATAATTTGAAGTTGTTTAAATATGTTAAACAATTTGATTAAGACAGTGAATATGTCAGCATATGCTATTATTTATTAATAGCCATTTGCTTTTTATACAATCCTACTTTTTAAGATCTTACGGACGGTTACCTGCTCTTCATTATAATGAACGTAAAAATGAAGTGAGAATCTTTAAAGTTTTTTCGTTCCGTACATACATGATTATGAGCTGAGAGGATTTGAACTTTACACCAGAGACGCTATAAGAAACGAGCTTAGGCCTTCACAAACCTAAACCTTGGCCTCTACTTTACATTTTAAAAGCGTAGGGATTTCTTAATAATTAAGTAAAAAGTATTGCTTCCATACTTTGTGCTAATGATGCTTTAAACATTCAATTCGTATTTTACTATCCACCAATCACTTTTACTAGGAATTTATAAAGTTTTCATTTTTTTGAACACATTATTCCTTTTACGCCAGCTTCGAACATTGATTTTTCCAAACAAATAAACGTGGCGTATGTTTTCACTTAGTTTCTAAAAGGGAAGGCTTTTCACCTTCAAGTATTGTACAGTTCATTAATATAATATTAATGTCATGATCGACAAGATTTTTTTTATTTCGTCTTTCCAGTAAAACGAATCACACGTAAAGGTGCACAGGGTCTTTCCGTCTAGCCGCGAGTAGTCTGCATCTTCACAGACATTTCAATTTCACTGAGATTGCATTGGAGACAGTAGGACAGTCGTTACGCCATTCATGCAGGACACCAATTAAATGCCAAGGAATTTCGCTACCTTTGGATATACATAGGAGTTTATCCCCGTATCAGAACTACACATGCACATACCGTTCTATGCATGTAGCTCGCAATCACACATATTTGTAGATTAACTTCTTTTGAGGTTTCTTCCTTTTAACATCTAATTATTGAGAAAATGTTGTTCTGAAAAGGTAATAAAAAACTTAACTAACAAATATTTATCGGCAATTTATAACGCCTACTACTAACTACTGTTATAATATTGAATTGGGTTTTAATCATTTAAATTACAGTAGAATTTGAAAGTAGTGTTACTTCATTATAAATCGGCATTTTTATTTATTATAATTTTAAAGATTATTTTTATTTTTTAATTTAGAAATTGCAATATACGACAATGACTAGTTGATTTCATTAACATGATGTGTTAGTTTTTAACGCGCACATATATAGTTTAGTTATAATTACTAATCAACTTCTGTATGCTTTTTTTGTTTCGTTTAATAACTGGAAAATGACTTATAACGAAACTTTAAAGCTTTTCATCAAGTTTTTGATTATATGTTTTTGCTGTAAAGACACTTGTAATAACAAGACTTTTTTTTCGGGGGGTTTTTTCTAATTATTTAATTAATAATTCTATTTACAAAGATAACATTAAAGATATCGACAGTCAGTATATCTTTTTTTGTAAAAAATGCTCTACGCATTCCAGGAACTCGTAACCTATAGACAATAAAAACCCTTAGAAAAAGAGATTAGTTTAACCTTAAGCTTGTTTTCTTTGCCGTACATTACGGCTTAAGTAAAAGGTTTTTAAACTGCGGAATAGTATGTTATCTATCCATACATATAATAAATTTACTTTGATCGCACACCGTCAGAGTTACAGCCGCCGTTTACTGGGGGTTAAAGTCAAAGCCAAAACTTTTTCTATTAAGCTTGCAGCACCGGGCAGGCGTCAGTCTCTATACTTCTTTTTTCAAATTTGCAGAGACCTGTGTTTTTATTAAACAGTCGCTGTCCTCGATTTTGTGACAGCTTTTTAAGATTAAAATCTTAAAAAGCTACTCCTTATCCCGAAGTTACGGAGTCATTTTGCCGAGTTCCTTCAACACAATTAACTCAAGCACCTTAATTTACTAAATTTGTTCACCTGTGTCGGTTTACAGTACGGTATTATTTTAAGCTATTTCTTGAAAATATTAAAAAAGATTTAATCAAAATCAAACATAGATTATTTATACTACCTACGGCAGTATAAATAACTGTTAATTATTAGATACAATAAAAATTAAATTCATATTTTGTCACTTTATAATATAATAATAAATTATTACCCATTAATTAGAACTTTCGTTGTTATCTTAGGGACCGATTAACAATAAGGAGGATTAGCCTTTCCTTATAAACTTTGAACTTAAGGTGACGCAGTTTATTATTCACTTAAGCGTTTTTCGCTACTCATATCAATATTTTCATTTTTGATTTTTTCAATTTATATAACTACAAATTTTCTTAAATATACAAAACGTTCTGCTACTATTTAAATTAATATATAAATTAATTTAAATTTAATGTTTCGGCAAATAATTTTAGTCCCTATACATTTTCGACGCTAAAAAACTAAACCAATGAGTTGTTACGCTTTCTTGAAAAGATGGCTGCTTCCAAGCCTACATATAAGCTGTTAAAATTTTTTTACTTTCTTTTTCACTTAATTATTTTTGAGGGCCTTAACAAGTAATTCGGGCTGTTTCCTTTTTGACTATGAATCTTAGCACTCATAGTCTGTCTGTTTTAAATCTTTATGATTTTATATTTGGAGTTTCATTAAATGCAGTAAGACTTTACGCCCCCTTTATTTATCGAGTGCTCTACCTTAAAATAAAGAATTTAAAACGCTCTACTTAAATAGATTTCGCAGAAAACCAGCTATCTCTAAGTTTGATTGGCCTTTCACCCCTAACCACAAATCATCTCAGTATTTTTCTACATACACGAGTTCGGCCCTTCAATAAGCGTTACCGCTTTAAATGCAGCCTGTTCATGGTTAGATCACTTAGTTTCGGGTCTTATACCAACGACTATAAAAAAAGTAATTTTACTTTTTTATTGATACAAATTATTGCTGATAATTTTTTTTGGGAAATACTAAATAGCTTATGAAGATATTGATATTTTCCAAATTTTATTAGCTTTTGTGTGTAATAAATTTTTCTGGTCATGACCAATATAATACTCTTACGTCTAAGAGTTATAAAGGTAAACCATTTTTAAAATTATACAACTTAGACGCAATTTAAAACTTAGGTTTTTTTAGCTTACACTTTTTACTGTTTAAGCTCGCCATTGATATAAACTCATTGATTCATTATGCAAAAGGAACGCTGTTGCTTTTACTATAAGCAACAACTGATTAAAAACATTAAATTTCAAGTTCTTTTCAGATTCAAAAATTCTTTTTCACCTTTCCCTTACGGTACTTATTCACTATCAATCATTAATACTTTTTAGATTTTGAGGGTGGTACCCCAATATTAGAATAATACATGACATGTATCATTTTACTTTTTACCTTAAATTTGGAAAATATACTTTACAGGACTTCATATTTTTTAATGTATGCTACCTTCTTTGGTTAATTAGTTTTTTAAGCACACTTTATATAGTTATTAAGGTTAATCAATTCCGCGTTTGCTCGCCACTACTTACGGTTTCTCGGTTGATTTTTTTGCTTAGCTACTTAGATGTTTCAGTTCACTAGCTTAAAAAATTTTAACTGGAAAACAGTTAAAATCTGTTTAAATTCTTTAAAACTCTTTTATGACTAGAAAAATTAAAAGCTATACTTTTTGGCTTTATAATATTTCGTTTTACAAACGTTCTTTGGGTTATTAATGTTGAGGTATCCATTTAATGTATTAAAAAGATTTAATTTAAAGGCGAATAATGGGATTTGAACCCATGACATTTAGAATCACAATCTAATACTCTAACCTAACTGAGTTATATTCGCCAAAACTTTTTGTAACTAACGCAATTGAGCAATACGTGCACATCTAGATCTTTCAAATTTATAATCATAGATGTAACCATTAGGTAATAATAGATTTGAACTATTAACTTTTTCGTTGTAAGCGAAACACTCTACCAATTGAGTTAATTACCTATTAAGTCCTTAAAATTGGGATAGACTTCGACTAGTATTAGTCTGAGCAGTTGTTAACTATACCCAGTTCTCTAACAAAAAAGTAGTGCTTTGAAAAAACCATAAAGATAAAAAAATTATATATAAAGCTATAAATTTTAATACCAAATAATTTGAAACAGGCACAAATAGTAAAAGAGAAGTAAAATTAAGAACAAATACATAAAAAGTTTGTAGATAATTAATCTAAAAACTTTAATTAGAATAAAACAATATTATAAATTCCCGTATAATTAATTAGTATTTAAATATGTTAATTCTAAAATACTCTTGAGCGCACAGATTTCAGGGTATTTTTTACTAACGATTGTTTTTATAATAAATAAAGCGGCAAGTTTTTTATATCACTTCTGAAATGTGGCCTAACATTTCATAAGTGAATATTAACATACCCGTTAAATAAGTTACCATTTATGTATTATAATTTATTTAAAGGCGCTTCACTCTCATAAGCACTAACCTTTACTCTAATATTTTTTGTATGATTTAAAAACTGTAAATTAAAAAATTCTTCATAAATTAAATCATCTTTGTTTTTTTTTCATAAATTACTTTTAAATTTGACTTTAAAGAATTTTTTCCTTTCCCTTAAGTATCATAAAAATTTGTTTAAATAAAAAAATACTTTTTAGGTTTTCGTATAAAAAACGTGACTAAACTTAAAAGAACCTGATAAGGCTTCAATAAAATATATAAACAACTTTGTTTATTTAAAGTCATGTTACATAAATAATCATCTGAACTTTTATCCCAATCTTTCTTCAAAAGATCCTCTTTTTGTATTCACTGGCTTTCAATATACTCTTCAAAGGAATTTCTATTAAAATGAACAAAAATAAATGAAAATGATAAAGTTAGTAAACGCTGAACAGCTAGTAACAAGAGAATAATCCGTGTTACCCTTATGGAGATATGTTTAATTAATTGGTTAGTCTTCATCCGACTCTGAAAGTACCTTGAAAAACCATTACCCGACTGCACAACACAGCAACAAATGAAAAGTAGAAAACATGTGAACCACACTTGATAAATGAATATACTTTTACCACTAATTTAAATCCTATTAAACCGATTTGATAAATCATTCCTCCTTTTCTCTACATAACTTTTTATATTTTCTACCAAACATTTCAAAAATTACACATAAGTAAATAAAAAACAATTTTTATTTACTTATGTAATTTTTAAAATAAATCATATAATTATATCATTAATATATAATATAATATACTGCACCTTAAGTATCATAAAAATTTATTTAAATAAAAAAATACTTTTTAGGTTTTCGTATAAAAAAACAGGACTAAATCCAAAATAACCGCATAGTATACTACTTAAATCGTAATTTACACTCAAAAAACATGTTTCAATAATTCTATAAAAAAAGGTTTCGAAATAACCGTATAGCATACTACTTTAGTCGAAAAACAGGCCCTTAGAGTAGTATATAGTAAGCGCTTACTATATACTACTCTAATCGATGAATAGACGAAATAGTTCGATAGCATACTACTTAAATCGTCACCGTTTTTGGTATGAAGTATAATCAGGCAAAAACCCCTTTTTTTCAAAAAGTAAATGCGATTAGAGTAGTATACAGTCGAGTATTATGCATAGTTGGTCCTTAGAGTAGTATACAATAGGCGTCAACCACAGCCTACTATATGCTACTCTAAGGAGATGTTGCTGTTTTAGTAAGGTCCTATAGGGTTATTTTGAACTTTTAGCCTTAACCCACGCTATTGCCAAAAAAAGGTCGCGATTTAAGTAGTATGCTATCGAACTATTTCGTCTATTCATCGATTAGAGTAGTATATAGTAAGCGCTTACTATATACTACTCTAAGGGCCTGTTTTTCGACTAAAGTAGTATGCTATACGGTTATTTCGAAATCTTTTTTTATAGAATTATTGAAACATATTTTTTAAGTGTAAATTACGATTTTAGTAGTATACTATACGGTTATTTTGGATTTAGTCCTGTTTTTTTATACGAAAACCTAAAAAGTATTTTTTTATTTAAATAAATTTTTATGATACTTAAGGTGCAGTATATTATATTATATATTAATGATATAATTATGTGATTTATTTTAAAAATTACATAAGTAAATAAAAATTATTTTTTATTTATTTATGTGTAGTTTTTAAAATGTTTGGTAGAAAATATAAAAAGTTGTAGAACCCTTATAGAGAGAATAGTTAATTTTATGTGGTGAGATATAACGTTGGTTGGCAAAGAAATTTAATGATGAAAATATATTAATTTGCCAAACATAACTAAAATATTTTCAATTTTTTAAAGCTTTGAGTTGATTACTTAAAAACTTTTTATGTATTTATTATTAATTTTTTTACCATTAATTGGTTCTTTTTGTGCTGGGTTATTCGGTCGAAAACTTGGACCTCTTGGTGCATCATGTATTACTGTAAGTTGTTTGTGTCTTACTTTTTTCATATCTCTCTTTGTTTTTTATGAGGTATCATTGTCAAATTGTTGTGTATATATAAAACTTACCCCTTGGATTGATTCTGAAATGTTGAATGTTGATTGGGGTTTTTTATTTGATTCTTTAACTGTTGTTATGTGTTGTGTAGTTACTTTCGTTTCTTTTATAGTACATTTATATTCTACGGAATATATGGCTCATGATCCTCATCTTCCTAGATTTATGTCTTATTTATCTCTTTTCACATTTTTTATGCTAATTTTAGTTACCGCAGATAATTTTATACAAATGTTTGTTGGTTGAGAAGGTGTTGGTCTTTGTTCTTATTTATTAATTAATTTTTGATTCACCAGAATACAAGCTAATAAAGCGGCAATAAAAGCGATGGTCTTAAATAGAATTGGGGATTTTGGACTTGTTATTGGTATTTTGATTGTTTTTATTGAATATAAGGCTGTAGATTATGCGACAGTTTTTGCATTAACTCCGATTTTTACGGATAAGTTTTTTAATTTTTTAACTTTTGATTTTGATTTAATTTCTCTTATATGCTTTTTTTTATTTGTAGGTGCCGTAGGAAAATCTGCGCAATTGGGTTTGCATACTTGGTTACCTGACGCTATGGAAGGTCCTACACCAGTTTCTGCATTGATTCACGCAGCAACAATGGTAACTGCTGGGGTATTTTTAATTGCACGTACATCTCCCCTATTTGAATACACACCTAGTATACTTAGTTTAATTACTATTGCCGGTGCTTGTACCGCCTTTTTTGCTGCTACCGTTGGATTATTACAAAACGATTTGAAACGAGTTATTGCGTATTCAACATGTAGTCAATTAGGTTACATGGTGTTTGCTTGTGGATTATCTAACTATTCAGTAGGAGTTTTTCATTTAGTTAATCATGCTTTTTTCAAAGCACTACTTTTTTTGGGCGCAGGATCAATCATTCATGCTGTGGCTGATGAACAAGATATGCGAAAAATGGGGGGGTTGAAAAAACTATTACCTTTTACTTATTCTATGATGGTTATTGGCTCACTTGCTCTTTTAGGTTTCCCTTTCTTAGCTGGGTTTTATTCAAAAGACGTTATTCTTGAAGTTGCTTATGGTAAATACACGTTAGAAGGTCATTTCAGTTATATTTTAGGTAGTCTAGGCGCTTTTCTAACAGCATTTTATTCTACTAGGCTAGTTTATTTGACTTTTTTATCCTCACCGAACGGTTATAAATCCGTAATTTGTGCAGCTTACGATTCTTCTTACCAAATATGTATTTCTTTATTTCTTTTATCTATTCCTAGTGTGTTAATAGGTTTTTATGCCAAAGATATGCTTATTGGTTTTGGTAGTGACTTTTGGGGAAACGCCATTTTTGTTAGTGTAGAGAGTATGAATCGAGTTGATGCAGAGTTTATTACCCATATTTATAAAATATTACCGGTATTTTTAAGTTTGTTAGGAGCTCTATCATCATTTTTACTCTATTTATTTAGTAGCAAACTATTAATTCAATTAAAAATGTCTATTACTGGTAAAAAAGTTTATAACTTTTTTAACAAGAAATGGTTTTTCGACAAAATATATAATGAGTACATTAGTCAGGCTTTTTTTACTATGAGCTACACTGTTACTTATAAAATAGTTGATAGAGGAATTATTGAGGTTTTTGGGCCAATGGGATTATCTTCTATTATAACAAAAAAAGCTTCAGATATTTCTAAGTTACAAACAGGATATTTATATCATTATACTTTTTTGATGCTTACAGGGTTCACTTTAGTTCTAGGAATCAGACAATTTTGAGTAGTGTTAGGTAGTTACGTTGATTTCAAAATTTTTATTTTATTTTTTGTATTAAGTTTTTTCATAAGAAAAAAATAACGAGATTTTTTTTGTAAAAAAGCTTAGAATACAAAA